CTATGCATTATTAAAGATTATTAAAGATTATTTATAAGAAGAAGTGAAGCAGCTAAAAAAGAAAAAAAAATATATATATAGATATATTTGTCCTGCTTCTTTTTTTATCCAATGAGCCTTTAAGGTTAAAATCTTTGTCAGTTCAGTTTTTTTACGCTTATGCTTTTGGTAGCAAGTGGTGAAGGGCTCGAACGTACTAATCGTTCGGCCCTAAGGTGCCAAAAAATCTAGATTTTTTGGGCGCAGCCCTATTCGCAAAGCCAATAGGGTGCGGCCAAAATATAGTTTTTTTCCCAAAAAATCGCAGCACCAAAAAATTAAAAAACAAATAAGATCAAAAAGGCCATCATTAAGGCAAACAAAGCAATAGCTTCTGTTAAAGCGAAACCTAAGATGGCATAACCAAATAATTGCTTAGCCAATGATGGATTTTGCGCAACAGAATGAGGTTGGATAGGGGGGTTGTTTTCATATCGCCCTTCGCAGCAATAAGAAGGTACCTATGATGCACAACTCCCCCCCCCCCGATAGAACCGTACGTGATAGTTGCCCATCATACGGCTCCTCTTTTTTCATATCTTACGTTATTTTTTTACTTCTTTTTTTAGAAAAAAAAGATTTGTGCCCTGAAGACCCTCGTACGCTTGGCCAGTGTAGTCAGAGAATAACGCGGCAGCAAGGGCGCAACATATATTCTATTCTATATTGCTGCACCCCTTCAACAACTTTCTCAGTTTCATGAGCTTTTAGTCTGGGCAGCATCGTTTTGTTTTCGCCATGAGCTTGTGTCTTTGCTTTCGATATAGCGATAGCTTTTTTCTACTTTGGATTCGGGATTTGAGAGGTTCGGAGTCACGTTGCATCTTTTAGCGCTGATTTATTCAGGTAAATATTGCGAAGTATGAGTGATACGGCACAACCTTGGGGTTTCCGCTTCAGGCGGGGTTTCCTACTGAATTAATAAGAAAAAAGATATACCTGCGACCTGTGCCTTTGCCTTGCAATAACTTCAATATCCACTCAATAAACCGGATTTCTTACAAAGGAATGAAGACTAAGCGGTGCCGGTCGATTGTGTCATAACACTTTCTAATGGAAATTCCAGTAACCACAAGATTGCCCTCCAAGTTCTTTTCGATCTCCTTGAGGGCCGCCACCTCCGAATACATTTAAGGAATTGCGGCCTTCGAGAGTCATGTGCATTGCCTTCGGTACAATATGATCTTTCGGGTTCCCTATGGGTTTTTTGACGCGCAGCGAAAAAAAAAAAAATTTAGATTTTTTACGGGCTCTCTTAGGCTTTTTGGAACAATTCTAGGCTAATACCTCCCAGTGTTTTCATTGTCGGGTCCCATCCCCTTATCCGAGTTAGATTTCAGCTTATCTTAAGCTACTATCAGTACGTTTAAGTCCGATATTATCTTCATCAGGTTCTCATACTTCCTTCCCATTAGGTTCACGCGTAAGATTGAATAATTTTGCCAAGCAAGCAGCAAAAAAACAGTATTTTTTTTTGCTTTTTCTGGTAAAAAGCCAGAACTACATTCCTCGCCAGAGAGAAAATATAGACCTGCGGCCTTTTCTGTGGGAGGTTTTCTATTCATCCCCGAATGGATATCTCTGTCACCAGGATTACCATCCTTGTAGCTGTCATCTTTGTCGACCCGCCCGGCCTGTTCAGTGCTTTCTAAGCCTAACCGACGTTAGTCGGCGACCACAGGTCGTTCATTCCCCCCCTAGGGGCTCCCTTTCACCGTCGATTCTTAGTATACTTAAGTAAGGGCGGCAACCTGTGATGAGAATAATCCCCCCTAGTTTATAAGAGCGGCTATTGTCGAGATTCGTCCGCCTACACTTAAACAAGCCACTTCCCTAACTCCGCGGCATTGCCAGCTCCTTGTGAGTTGGCGGGAGTTGGATTACTGCCCAAGGCCCCGGCAGAACGCAAAGCGTCATCGGGTTTCAGATGCGAAGCTCCGCACATCGAAGAATTCCGATAGGGTGCTTTTCCCCCCCCGGTCAGAACCACACGTGCAAGTTTCTTCGCATGTGGCTCGTCCATGGCAAAATTTTTCAGCTTTTGCGGCTTCTTGCCGTATAAGCACTACTAGTCCTCTCTGCACAGGGATACACGGCTACTATGCGATTCCATCCCTCCTATTCCGCGTGCACCTCATAGGCATTTGCAGCATAGTGTGATCTATTTTCTAGATTTGGCTATGGCTACTTTAACAAGAGCCCTTTGGTCTTTGGGTCTTAAGTGATGTAGTGCAAGCTGGTTTGTGCTACCGCACAAGTCGGATTCATCCGTGTATTGTGAGTAATCTACCCGGCTGTAGCCACACTTCACTCTAGAATAAGGTTCTTCGAGTGTAGTTATCTCACTAAGTAAAGCGGGGGCTTTGATTTTATGTGAAACTTTTTTCTATTTTTTGGAGAAATGAGTAGTATAGTGACGCTACCTTTTGCGCCTTTTTGGTAATCTGCAGGTTCGGACCAAATTTGTAGAAAGCAGCCTCGGCCGGCTGTAGGCTACGCTATCTGGCTAAAGAGCGCAGGAGGCGCCACCGGTCTGCGTGCGGTCTGCCGCGCTTTTTATTGGCGTTAGTTTTAGTAGTTGCTTTCGCTGATTCTTGCTACCCTTTACAGACGCGGGCATGTCCGCGTCTGTAAAGGGTAGCACATTACCATTTACAGCCCTTTCCTCAAAATTTTTCACGTTACGGGCATTGTCGCATGCACGACTTGCTTTGCCCAGTGTATCCCCCGGAGTACTTATGACTGATCTGTCACCCATTTCTTTTTAGTCTATACCTCGCCTCTTTGGCTGGCATGTACCCAAGTGTTAACCTTAAAGGGTCCATTGGGGTGATCCCTCGCTTTCACGTTTGGGTGCTTGCTCGTGGTTTAGGTTAGTGAGCGGTTTTTCATGCTTCTTGCAGTTTCCCCCGGAGGGTTGTTCGCACCAAGAATTTAGTTGGGTCTTGGAGCCTTCCGGGCCACCTTTGTTGGAAGGGGTAACGCTTGACCCTGACGCACTCGTGATAACCGTGCCACGAAACTTAACCAGGCCCCATGCTATGGTTCCTTGCGGTCTGTTTCCGCCACGGGTTAGGGGACCGCCCAGGCGATAATCTATTAACCTTCACTGATCCAAACGCGCTCTAGCGAGGCGCACACTAAATACGTTTCCAATACCTATAGCAGCTCCCGCTAAAGCAATGGTAGCTGCTCCTGCTCCAATGTTAACCTAAGCCACTCTATTGCTGACGCAGCTCGGCTTCCGAACCGTACATGAGCCTACGGCCTCATACGGCTCTTCTCATAATGTTTGTATCTTCGAGAGTTTTGGCCATGTAAAAGAAAATTTTAACAATTAAAAGTTTGCATAAATGTCCTGCTTGTCCTCCGCTTTTCTCAAGAGTAATATGATCCACTTCTAAAAGAACCCTGACATCCCTATCCTTCCCTTCACTTTCAAAAGCCTAAGCTCGTGTCGACTCAGAAAGCTTTGGCAGTCTTACATCTAATTAAGTACATTGTATCACCATCGAACGAATGGTTACCAAAAAAATACATATATTTTTTTTTCTTTTTTTTTCGCAACTGGGTTCGGGTGGCGAACGAAGCGCATGTCTTCTGAAATAGCTTAACCAAGAATAAAAAATTTTTTTTTTATTTGATCACTGGACGAAAGTCGAAGGGATGCGATGCACGGATTGTGCACCGTTATTTAACTGCAATGTTCGCGCCATCTTCAATCTTGGCTCTTTGGTGGTGAGTATTGTCCACCCTGTTTACAGTCTGCCTTTGTTCAATATATCTATCAATATGGCCTGTGTTCCAGCCGTGAACCTCTTTTGGAGTGCCTGCGTTTTGTTTTCCATGGTTATTCTGCCGCGAAGCCTTATAGATTCTATCCTGGATTTTAATCTGAACACAAGCTCTTCGGCCTTTGGCCGGGGCATAGCGTGTCCAGGCCGCAGGTAAAAAAAATAGATTTTTTATTGAAAAATATCACTTAAAAAAAAATATATATATTTTTTACCCGGAACACCCAGTTTTTTTTAAAGTTATGAGTCTCCAAGTAAGCATATCACAATAATTTATCACCGCGCTTTCGCTTTTTGGAGAATCCTGCTACCAATGAACATGTGGCCTGGCTAGCCTACCCTACGATCATTTGTTTGGAGTTCAAGGTAGTTACCCCGTTCCCGAGTCGGATTGTTGCGAAAACCTGAGAAACGAGCAATACTGCGGGAGGTGGAACACGCACGTAGAACGTAGTGAAAACAACTACTTTCCTGGCCTCTTTTACTGTATTCCTAGAATGCCTATGATTAGAAATCAAGCTAATCATACTCGTCCTCATTGACTTGTAGTCTAGCCCCCAGTAAGGGTTCAGCATACCGAAGGTGATCGGGCACCGAAGCTTTAACTCGTTAACCAAAGTGTTCCTCTCGGTTTTCTTCCTGCGATCATTCTGCTATGAATTCCGGGGTTGCCACTCCCATGTGATGATCGAGAGTTTGCGGGACATTACCGCGCGACAGGGATTACACCTGCATCCGACAAGAGTTAGAATACTAAGTTCCGGCCAAAAAAAAATCTAGATTTTTTTTAAGTATTTTTAGGTTTGTGGGCCAACGGGTCGCACTAATTTTGCACCTTCTAGCATAACAATTTCATTTTTGTTTCTGTCAAAACAATGACCATTCAAGGGCTGATCAATCGAAATGAGGCCAACCCAACCATTTAGCCAAGTGATGTTATATTCATTTCATGTGGTTAAAACACAAATGAAGGCGGAAAGACGTGTTCTATTTACACAATCTCGACTAATGGAGCAAGCCAGGAGAGACTGGAGTCGTATGGCTGAGAGTTGCGCCTCATACTCAGTTTCATGAGGAATGCAATTACTATGTAATTGCGGGCGTAGCAAAAATCTATTTTTTTTCGGCCTTTTATCACGTTTATGTAATCTTTTATAAGACGAGTAAAATAGCCTCGGGTTCGCTTTCGAGTTTAGCCGATCCTTCTTTCCTTAAAAAAAAAAATCCGTGTAATAAATTGATCTAAAGTTAATTATTGTCGTTTTTTATAGAAAGAAAGTATCTTTACCCATAAACTTGGCTGGTTTTCATAATAAGACTGGAAAGGATTGGTACTTGTTGTTCTCTTCCAAGATATGATAAACTCGCTGTTAAATGCTAACGAGGGCTTCCTACATTAGCATTAGAAAATGATGAAACCGGGTCTGTACCCCGGGATTTCACTATATTGCATTGTCAAGTAATTGAAAATGAATAACTTTATGATGATATTTAAACACGGCGTTTTTTAGGGGGTCGGCATCCATTATGTGGGGTTGGGGTTACATCTCTAATTTTGGTAATAATAAGACCTCCTAGTCGTAAACCACGTAGCGACGATTCCTTTCCATAACCTAACCCTTTTATTTCAACTTCAACCGACTTAATTCCCAGTTGAATAGCAGTTCGGGCCGCATTTTCTGCAGTTGCTTGAGCAGCATAATTGGTTGAGCGACGAGATCCCTTGAACCCCAATGAACCTGAGGAGGACCAAGTTTTTGTATCTCCTTTATGATCTGTTACAGTAATAATGGTATTACTTAAAGTTGATCGAATATATGCAATACCGTGCTTTTTTTTCTTCTGCATGAGTTTTTTTTGAATGTTTAGATTTTGTTTGATATCATCGATCGGGTTTTTTTACAATCCATCTTATCTGTTTACTAATTAAAAAAAAAATTTGTGGAAAAAATTTGTACAAAATAATCCATTAAACAAAAGAGAACGCCGCAGCTTTTGGTTCTCTGGGTGAGAGATTCTATTATCCGAGCCCGCCCTGCCGAAAGGCAGTTACGGTGCAAAAATAGATAAAAAATATGCGATGACTCAAAAAAAAAAATCTATATATATAGATTTACTGCGCCCTTTGACTTGTTGCGCCTATATGCCAACCAATAGGAGCCGGCCTTACCAATCGATGATGTTTTTGCGGAGGAAAAGCCAATAACAAAATGTGTAATGAAATTTAAATTTCATTACACATCGCTTCGCGCCTTCATCATTTATTATGGATAATGGGAAAAAACTTACAGCCTGCGGCCTGAATCAACTTCGTTGATTGATCGAAACGTTTCTGAATTTGCGACAAGTCTTAGCATTAGTATGAGTTCGTTGACCACGTAAGGGCAATCCCGCATTATGGCGAAAACCACGATAACAACCAATACTCATCAATTGTTTAATATCCCTCTGAATTACTCTTGCTAATTCTAAATCAACTAAATAATTTTGACTTATTATTTTGATAATTCGGTCAATTTGATACTTAGTTAACTTATTAACTCTAATGTTATCATTAAAACCTAATTGAGCACACACTTGAATTGCTTTTTTGGGGCCAAGTCCAAAGATTCGAGTTAAAGCAATTTCTACTTGTTCATTCGGCACTAAATTAGTTCCTAAAATATATGACATGATTTATTTTTTTTTTCCTTGTTTTTTATGTAGAATTTCGTTTCGATATTGTATACCTTTTCCTTTATAAACTTCAGGAGGTTTACAGCTTTTGATGCTGGCAGCAAATTGAGTTACTTTTTGATGATCTATTCCAGTACAACAAATGATATTAGGCTTGAAGCAAAAAACGCGAACTGCAGACGTGACTTGAAGTCGAATCTCATGACTAAACCCTAATTTTAGATATAAAATAGAGCCTTGTGGATTAGTACTGGCTTTGTACCCAACTCCAATTATTTCCAAAAAACAAAATAATTTGGCTTCCATAAACTTGACTTAATTTTTTTTTATAAACCATTTTCTATAGAATCTCGCCATCGGTTTTTCGTCCTTCACGATCCCATATCAAAGCCCACTTTGAAGTGGAGAAGATTCTTTCTTCGACACCTTGATGCTGACAAAAAACAAGCGTTTTCTTCTCTTGTTTCTTTTTTCGCAGTACTTCGCATGATTTACTGATGGCAAGTAGCATGCAAAGGCGCGAAGCGAAGAGTATCCCAGCCGCGACCTTCGTTGGGTAGATTCGTAAACGCGGACGGATAGAGAGTTTCTCGTACGCTCATTCAAGCATGCTGCGCGGTCTTCGACCCTTGCTTGCTTCTTATAGCGGATGAGATTGGCGCGTAACCTAATCAAAATCTTGTAGAATTCTAGCAATAGAGTTGTTACACGCCATCAACTCGCACACCGACGTATACAAAGAGTAGCCACACGGCACACCGGTCGAGTTCGTTCAGTATTCAGAAACCAAAGAGCGCACAGCGTTGCATGCAAAGGACTTCAGTCCCCAAACACACAAAGCAAAAAAAAAGCGTACAAAAAAGAGTTTTTGCTGCATCCTATACTCGCAAAGCTAACCTTTATTCCATTGACTACCAACACGATTTGTTTATGCCTAGTAAAGAACCTTTAGATGCTAATTCACGAGAAACTAGACGAGAAACGCGAAATAACTTAGAAACGGAACGAGGGCGACCTGTGAAAATACATCGGTTTCTTACTCGTGTTCTGGAACTATTTCTTGGCAACTTAGACGATTTGAAAAAAGATTCATAACGTATTTCATTAGGGAGGTTTTTCTGTCGAGAAATAGCTTTCCATTGCATTCGCTCTAATTCATATTTAGCCACAAGTAATCTACATCTATGATCTCGTTTCATTTGATTTGACATATGACTAAACCTCTTTTTGCAAAAAACCACTCCACAAAATGAAAGCCTCATCTTGTGTTTTGGCTGAAGTAACAATAGTTACATCAAACCCTTGAATATGTTCAAAAATCTCAAAATGATTTTGTATTTCCGGAAATAATCGTAACAACGGCGTTGGCATTGATAATTGAATGGAGCTTTTTTGTACTTTAACTGAGTAATCGTAAAAAGATATTATCGTAATAAGTTTTTCCAAGAAATTATACATGGTATGCCCTCGTAGAGTGCTTTGTGCTAGGTAAGTGACATATCCTGTGTCTTTTTTCGACTCTCGATTCAATATAAATTTATTAAATCGAAACGACTTTCCTGCCGAATCTCTGCTTCGTGTCCGTATGAATTTTTGACCACAAACAATCTCCATAGCTAATTTTACATTTTTTATCAAATTAGAGGGTGCCTTTGGAACTATTATTATTTTACACAATCTCGGAACTTCCATAATGTTGCCATAATTCAATTTTAACAACAAATCTTGACGTAATAAATTTTCGTAATGAAAACGGAGTCTATTTGGAGTGAACATAAGTTGGCTGCTTTTTTTTTTATTTCAGGTAAAAACGAATATAAACACTGTCCCCTATCTGATTTCTAAATAGCGGGCTGTTATGCCTTCCTTTTACATAATAAAAAGAAAAGCGTAAAAGGACGTAGTAGCAAGCTCTTGATTCGCTTTGTGCCCCAAGAAAGCGAAAAAAATGTTTTTTTAACTTTTCGCAGCAAATACTTTAGCCCGGAAGCCTTAGCGCTTCACTCAGGGGTCTTCGACCTCAACGCCATGCGCTTTATTCTATTCGAAAACAAGAAAAGTGCTGTGTGGAACAAAACTCCGCTACGCAATTTAATCTATTACATGGTTCACCTAGAAGGCTGCGAACAAAATAATCGTCTTGGACTCGAGGCCTTCGGCCTCAAGGCATTTTATTCTGTTCCGCGGGCTAAAATTACTTTATTCGCATTGCAAATAAATTGTAAGTCGCGCCGTTACTTCATTCCAAAAGGCGCAGCAAAGAGCGTTATATAGATATTTATTTCTTTTTTTAGGCTTTTTTTTTTAACCTTTGGGCTATATTTATTGGGGTCAAAGACCATTAATTATTTATAATAATAAATTTTTTACTTGCTTTACGGTTTCAGCACTTCTATCGTCTCGACTGCTTGTTCGTTTTCAGGCTGATAGAGGCCATAAGTTTACAAAGATTCCTGGTCTTTACCCATTTTCTTTGCTTTGCTCCGTGCCTTTCGGCCTCGCTTTTTATTCATTAACTAATTAAAACCATTGAACAAACTTGGTTGACAAACATAGTTTATGCGCTGCTAATGTGGCAGCTTGTTGCGCATTTGACAAACTCACACCATCCATTTCAAATAAGATTTGTCCCTCTACCACACGAGCAATCCAACCTGTAGAATTCCCTTTTCCTTTTCCCATTCTGACTTCGGTGGGTTTACTGCTAATAGGAATATCTGCGAAAACTCTTACCCATATTTGACCATTTCTTCGAAATTCTCTGCTTATAGCACGACGCGCTGCTTCAATTGCTTGATATGAGATACGACCAGCTTCACAACTTTTCATGCCATATTTTCCAAAACAAAGTTGTGTACCGTCTGCTTTGCAACCCTTAAATCTGCCTTTTTGATATTTATGAAATTTTGTACGTTTTGGATATAGCACAACTTGTCCCTTTTTTTTGTGTTAAAAATATGAAACCCACACTTTGACACCTAAAATCCCATAAGGAGTAGATGCTTGTGCTTTCGCATAATCGATTTGATTGGAAAATACATGTAAAGAGGTTTCACCGTACTTTTTGCATTCAGTTTTAGCTATTTCTGCGCCATTTAATCGGCCCGAACAACAAATACGGATTCCTTTAACATATTGGCATTTTTCAATCTCTTGAAATGTAGATCTACAAATTTGTCGAAATGATTTTTTTTGTTCTAGTTTCCAAGATATTTCTTGAGCAATTAGAGAAGCACTTTGATAAACAGAAGCTATTTTGACTGGCCTAATTAAGGTATTAGTTTTTGTTTGGTTAGATAAAAAAAATTGCATTTTTTTCCAATAATAATAACGACTGAACAAAGAGTGAACTTTCCTCCATTTAGCATCTCTTGAAATAAAGGGAGCACCAAAATCCAATATAGACCAGGGTTGACGAATCGGCTCTGTGTTTTTCATTATGTAATTATTAGCTAATGGCATGCCTTGCTCGCGATGGATTTGAAAACGAAGCCTTAAAAGGCTCTGTTTGTGCAAGCAGTGGAGGGCATTTTGGTGTGGGAACGTTAGTGCCCGGACAAAGCTGGGGAGCGCCGTGCGCAAAGCTAAAAGCTCTTCCGCGCTACGCATCTCTGTCCTTCTGGAATTAATATCTTCAGAGAAAAGCCAAACTGAATAAGCCGTTTGGATGTTCGGAGAAATTTCGGGTCTATTTTTTCTCGCAAAACCCACCTCATTCGCCAAGCGGATGAAGTGGGTAGAACCCCGTAAGGCTTCCACATAGGAGCCTTGCGCGGTTTTGTTCATATAGGTTAAGCCTTCTTTTTTCGAACAAATGTTTTTATTTGACAGAATAGAACGCATTCTTTTTTTCAAGCTGTCCTCTTTTTTTTTTGTCTCCTTTGTAATATATTTTTTAATTATGCTCCGTGCCGCCAAATTGGAAACTATGTTAACAATAGGATCAAATTGAATTCGGTTCTTTGAATAAAAGAAGTATTGCATGACTAAATGATTTAAAGGAGCACGCACAGCCGCGAAAATGGTCTGTGGAAATACATCGCTAATTTGACGCAAAGAGCCAAAACAAGAAAACGCATAGCTTTTTTCTGACATTTTTCTGTCATCATTCTCCAAAAAGGCATCGTTCCTCAAAGAAGTAGAGTTTTTGGAGGCCATCCAACCGCTGATCCGAAGTAATTGATCGATTTCGTGCATTGACGGTAACCTATGATTGTATCCATAGCGCCCAATCTTGACTTCGTTTCGCTGTATCTTTGTAGCGTCGTCAATACGCCTAATCAGCTTGACCGATTGTATTGCCCCAAGGCCTGTGTGTCTTGATCGGCTAAGTCGATCCAAAAAAAATACGTGAATGAATGTCCTTTTAGGAAAATGATGAATAATAAACTTACCGAGACGAAAGCCAAACGTTTTTCCCGTAGGTGGACGTATTAAATCAAAGTAATCTCTAAAATTTACATCTTGATACAACAATTTTCCATAATAATAATCACTAAACCAACTTGAATCTGAACTACGATTCAGATTCAGTCTGACTGAAATCGGATTTATTTTTTGCGCCATAGTTCACTATCGTACCTTTTTTTTTTGTTTTATTTTTGTTTTTGAGGGCGAAGCTCTCTTCCCAGAGGAAGAAGGTTTCCGTGTAGAAGCAAACTCTCCAAATTTATGACCAATCATTTCTTCAGTAATTTTCAAACCAACAGAACCTTTTCCGTTATAAATTTGTGCATAGCAACCGACAAATTGAGGCAAAATACAAGATCTACGTGACCAAATTTTCCATCTGATCTTTTTTTGCTTGAACAAGCAAGCATCCACAAAAGGGCCTTTCCATACAGATCGTGTCATAAACTAATTTCTGCGTTTTCTTACTACTGTTCTAAATCCACCTTTGGCGGGCTTTCCCCAAGGTGATACCGAAGGTCTACCTCCTTTTGTGCGTCCTTCACCTCCTCCATGAGGATGATCCACCGGATTCATAGCAACACCCCGAACAATGGGACGTCTGCCTAACCATCGGCTTTGTCCCGCTTTGTCAAGCTTACGTTTACCATGATGAAGATTGGACACTATCCCAACAGTAGCTCGGCATCGGGAATCTATGAGTTTGTCAACACCCGAAGGTAATCGCACAATACATTGTGGTGTATTTTCGAATTTCTTAATTATTTGAGCAAAGGTCCCTGCAGCTCGAATCAACTTTGCGCCTTGACCTGGATTCCATTCAATATTATGTATCCATGTGCCTATAGGTATAGTAGCCAATGATACGCAATTTCCTACCATTTGATAATATGAATCAAGTATGTTTTTATTCTCACTTGAAGCGTAGTCCCCCCCGGGGCGTAGCCAAGAAGCAGCCTGACTACGCTGCACGGGCTCTTGCATCCTGAGGGACCTTTGGCCTTCATTTGTTATGTGAACAAAGTGATTTCGGAACCGAAGGTCGTTATGGGCTAGCAAATTTTGGGAAGATTGATGTTGATCGAACGAAGTCAAAGGTTTAGACCAATCACAATTCATTATCGTCTTGCCAGCTTCTAACTGATCACTAGCTAATATATAAGTGAAAGGTGCACGATCTACTTTGCCCGCCTCAACCATTGGTCCTTTTTCGCTATGCTTAGGTTTAAAAGAAAAAAATATATTGGTTCTCCAAGAAAGCGCTTTGCGTTGGATTCTCTGCACCCCGCTATGCGTTTTCCACCTTCCGCTTTCATTTCCAGAAAACGTATTATGTCCTCCAAAGTCTTTCATTCGCAAAGCAAAGAAAGCGGGCTTTGCCCCGGCTAAGGCTATCCTAGATAAATCAAGAAAGCTACCGAAAGGGCCTAAAATTGCAGCCTCTCTCTTTGTCTCTGGGGAAAAAAGGGCAGAGAAAAAAACGGAATTTCTTCTCTGGGCTTTCCTGAACAAGGAAGAAAACGAAAATAAGAGGTCGAAAAAAAAAAGATTTTTTTCTCTCCGACCAAGAAAACGCCAAGCGTTTTCTTCTGTTTGACTATTGGCTGCCTCCGCTTGTTTCATTGCTTCAAGCCATCGTACTAAAGCAATCCAAGAAGAACGATTAGGATCATAGTCGATTCTTTGTACAAGGCCAATAGACGAAGTGCTCCGTTGAAAATCAATTTTCCGATGCAATCGCTTCGATCCACCTCCTCGATGAAAAACAGTAATACGCCCTGATGAATTTCTGCCAGCAGACTTTTTTTTTAAACGAAAAGTTAATTGTTTTAGTGTCATGGTGTATTTGCCTTTTTTATTTGTATCAATGTCTCATCTACGATGATTGATCGCCTGCAGCAAGGTTTGCTATCATCTTATAATAAGATGGATTGAACTACGACTAGATCATAGAGTTGCTGCGCCCTTCTCGCGCTTTTTCTTCACTTTTTTCTATGTATTCTTATCTCAGATTGTTTTCTGTATATAAGATCTTTTCTTTAAGCGATTCAATCTTGTGTGTGTCAAGTAGGTGCTCTAGGCTTGCATTCTTAAAAGATTTAATAACGATGCATTTTAGTTAGTCGTTACATCATGAAATTAGTGCTTTTTTAGGACATTACGTAGGAATGCCATAATCCTGATGGGCCGCGGGCGCTTTCATCGTTCCACCCGGCCCTGTCATTCGCTATGCCAAGGGTAAAGCAGACAGCAGAATTAAATATATATATATATTTTTTTTTACTGAGCTCTGTGACCTTTGCAAGCTTATTTTCTCTACTTATCGAAAAGGCATGGAGAAGAAAAACGCCAAGGCACCCTCTGCCTCTGTGCTCTTTGTTCATAAAACGAATAAAAAAGTGCGTAGCTCCGGAGAAGAAAAGCCTTAAAATAGTGCATTCCGTAGCAATTCGCTATGTATATCCTTCTCCGCACGCTATGTTGATGAGTCATCATAGATGATTCAGCGGCGTTTTGAGTTTCGTGAAAAAAATCTTTTTTGGCTCCAGAAAATTAGGGCCCTTCCTACCTGTGAAATAGTAATTCTATCTATCTACCTCTCCAAAAACAATATCTTGAGTACCAATTATGGTAACAACATCTGATAGCATGTGATGTTTGGACATAAAATCAAGCCCTTGTAAATGAGCAAAACCAGGTGCTCTTATTTTACAACGATAAGGACGATTGGTTCCATTACTGACTAAAAACACACCAAATTCTCCCTTAGGTGCCTCTACTGCAGTATAGGTAGAAGAAGCTGGTACAGAAAAACCTTCTGTATAAAGTTTGAAATGGTGAATTAAAGATTCCATGGATTGTTTCATTTGAGATCGTGAAGGAGGACATAACTTACGATCATCCGCTTTAATCATGCCACTAGGCATTTGATTAAGACATTGCATAATGATTCGAATACTTTGTCGCATCTCTTCAATACGAATACAATAACGGTCATAACAATCTCCTCTGGTACCTACGGGTACATCGAAAATCAATTGGTTATAAACATCGTAAGGTGCTGATTTTCGCAAATCCCAGCATACTCCTGAGCCTCTTAACATTACACCACTGAATCCCCAATCCAAAGCTTGCTGTGCAGTAACAGTACCAATATCAACTAATCGTTGTTTCCAGATACGATTGTTGGTTAACATTTCTTCTATTTCATCAATACGAGAAGCAAATTGTTGTGTAAATAGAAAAATATCTTCACTTAAGCCCAAAGGCATGTCTTGTGCAACTCCGCCTGGTCGTATGTAACTGGCATGCATCCTGGCTCCTGAAACTCTTTCATAGAATTCTAAAAGTTTTTCTCGCTCTTCAAAGGCCCACAGGAACGGAGTTAATGCCCCCACATCCATAGCATGAGTAGTTAAAGCAAGTAAATGATTTAAAATTCGAGTTATTTCACAAAATAACACTCGTATATACTGAGCTCGTAATGGTACCTCACAATTACAAAGTTTCTCTACAGCTAAAGAATAAGCATGTTCTTGGGCCATCATAGAAACATAAATAGAGTCAAAATTTAATTGATGCCAGCTATGCCGTACACATTCACTCGCATCACATAATAAAGTGCTCCCTGAACCGTGTGAGATGGTCACCCATCACACGGCTCTCTAACTTGAGTTACCCTTAGATTTTAAATAAGCAAACCAGGATCGCAGCGTCATAATTAATGGTTGAGTTTTGACTTCAGAAGTATTTTCGCTTTTGGGTGATCAAGCTCTAGTTCGAATAAAGCGTCTGCCTGGTTTATGCGCTAGCGAACGAACCAAATATTAACGGACTTCCTTCGTTTCTTAAAAGTTGCGCATTCTGGCTTAATTTCTAAAGAATATGGAGTAGGCTGGTCTTCTCCGAACTGCTCAAGTGCGCGGCGTCAGTCTGCCAACTTAGGCTTCTTCCCTTTTGCTGATATCAGCGTTTTTCTGAAAAAACTCGCAGCAAAAAAATTTTTGAATATTTGAAGCGAGTAGGCAGGTACTACAAGCCCTCTGTCCCACGCATCTCTATCTAGAAAAATGTATGGTTCACCGGTTCCACCGAATGCTCCTATCTTTTTACAAGATTATGTGAGTGTGTAGTTATGCTTCAGATGCTTTGCTATATTCATATTGAATCGTAGTTTCTGTTTCTATCTCCGGTGTACTCGCTTTAGATCTTCGACACACAAAGAAAGACGTTATAGGAGGAGGCTGCACTCAGAAAACTGAAAGCTAGCAAAAAAAAATATTTTGCCTTACTTTGTTATCTTGCCAGAGGAAGCTTATTTTCCTTCTAGCCTAGCGCGCCCAGGTGATCATTCCGCTGGCATCTCTCATTCATGATACTTTCCATTTAACTGACACTCAAGGATGCAGTTGAAGATACGGCCAAGGGTTGGCTATTCCCAGTTATCTCCTTTTACGACATGCTGTCGTCGTCGCCATATTCTATATGTCGATTAGTCGTATCTGTTTTGCTGCGGGTTTCTGCAGCACCTCCAGAATGGAGGAGTTCATTCGATGACTTCGCGGTCGCCCTCTAAACGATCAAAATAAGGTAAAGCTTGAAGATAAGTTTTATACTCGATTAATTTTTCTGTGCCTCTAGTCGGGTAGGCGCCGATCTTTCGGCCGGAACCCCCCTAAGAACCGTACGTGCAAGTCTCCTCGCATACGGCTCACGCCATTTATTACAGGTAGCCCAAGATTCGATAAAAAGGTCTGAAGCCTGCAAAAAAAAATATATATATATATGCTATGCTCTGCAGCCGTTTTGGTAGCTTGGAAATTTGCATGCGCAAATTTGAGACTGCTTGTTTTCTTAGTTCATGGAATTCCATGAAGTTTAGGCAGCGCTATCTGGGGTGGGGTATCCAACACCCGCAGTCTTGCCCCGCGTTTCAACCACAGTGGGGTCCTACGAGCTACCTATTTTTCCTTTTTCTTCCAGCCTCGATTCGAACCTTTCCACTTCCGTTAAATGACCCGGCCTCCCTGGCTTGACCTTCCGGTTATGCTCTTGCAGCTCTACCGGTTCCTCCCCCCGGTTTCCTCGTTGCTAGAATTTTCCCGTATGCTTTTGACGCAAGCTTTATCCTTTACGACTCGTTTCTTTGCCAGATAGTATTTGCCAGTAGTGCCGTCCTACCCGACCTAAGGTTTTGGCTTGTACCCTGTGTGGTTAGCCTACCCATTGTAAGGACAATAAATTGGCGGTTGAAATGGGACCTCAGGCCGGTTACATGTTCCGCTGTGCCGAGATGCGGAGGGGCTGGTCGTAATAATCACCCCGCAGGAATACGCGTGCGCCCTTGACGGGTACTCCAGGACCCGCCGACGCGTTCTCGTTTCCAAGAAAGCCCAGTGGTAAGTCAACCACAGTGGGGGACTCGGCGTCCCCCTATTCATCTCTGTTGAGACCTCTAGTGTGGATAACGAGGCCACCTTCACGACCTTCTCCCTCCTTTCCCCTGAGCGATTTGCCTCACTTGAGTTGCCCAACAAAACGCCTTTTGCCCGGTGCTTATGACGCGGGAGTTGCCTCCACGCGCCACCCGTGGTGGGGAACAAGCAGGACATAGCTAGCGGCATAGGATATGCCGACTCGGCGTCAGCGGCTTCATGCCGCACTGAAGTAATCCAATATGCGGTTCCGCGCGTTCTACAACTTCTCCATTCATTTCTAATACTAATCGTAAAACACCATGAGCAGCAGGATGTTGAGGTCCAAAATTCAAAGTAAAATTTTTGATTTGTTTGGTTTTAGCCATATTTAATCATTTTTCTTTTTACAAAGCCTACAACCGGACTTGAACCGGAGACCTTTCCCTTACCATGGGAATGCTCTACCATCTGAGCTACGCAGGCCAATATATAATATAGCCACTGTTTGTATTATGTTAGAAAAATACCGTAGTTGTTGCTGGCTTATACGAGGTTTCTGTTTCTTGGCTTGGCTGCTTCGCAGCCTGAAGGCCCGTGAAACCGAAACATCGTAGCTTTGCGAAGCAGGACACAGGAAGAAAAAATGCAAGGGCACTGCTGCCCGCGGCATGCATTAGAGCGCCAACTCTCTACCCGAGCATAGAACGCAGCCAAATATTTATCTTGCCAGCGTTGGAAGAACGCTACGTGTCCTCCATCTTTACCTTTAACACGTTTTATTACAAATTATTCAGTTTGGTTTTCAGATTCTTTTTTTCAAAGCCAAGTTAAAGTGCAAAGCATAACGAGATCTCCTGCAGCTATTATAAAGGGTAATTCATCCAAGCACTTATACTACTTTTCTACAATATACCACCTGTTTATTTGGAGACGATCGGAGTTGAACCGACAGCTTCATGCTTGCAAAACATGCGCTCTACCAATTGAACTACGTCCCCTACGGATAAGGTGGGATTTGAACCCAGGATACAGTATTGTTGTATTTGTCAGGATGGGCGGGGCCTCTCATGCTTTTCTCCTCCGGTTAGAACCACACGTGCTGCGCTTTGCGCCCACATACGACTTACGCAACCTATTAACCATGTTAACCCGCAGAAGGAATGTTTGACTCATTGGCTACTGGAAGATGTTTTATGTATATTGTGAGAAGTTAAGTGTAAGAAGCCTTCGGCCCTGCGGTCTATTCGACACTCTTCTAAGCTTATGCTTACTTGCTTTGCCAGGGTATCTCATTCTCATTATCAGATGTCCTTCTTTTAGCCGGAACTGCTATATTAATTAAGGGCAGAGCAAATAACGCGCAGTAAATCTTTCTATCTCATCATAATAGAGCTTCGCTCTTTTCACCGCTGGCTTCCTGCTATAATCGAACAACTCGGGGCGCCAATCTAATCCTTACCTTAACCTATGATATTTTCTATAGAAAATTCTATATAGAAAATTTTTCGGTTCCGCTAACACCGATTAAGATCTTAGATTCTTTTTGACAAGGTCTTTGTATTAGTTCTTTGCACTATTCATCCGTATAGCATAACTTTTTTTTCCAATCTCTTTACCCTAGCATTAGCTCAGTATGTAATCTTAACCATTATTCCATTATCCCTAAAGTTTCACACCTCGAGATTAGTTTTGACTTTTAACTGATTCAGTTACCAGTTCATAAAAAGAGATATATATCTCTCTTTCTAAACTGATTTTATAATAATGAATTTTTGAATCAAAAAATTACCGGGAAAAACGGGATTTGAACCCGCGACTTCTGGCGTGACAGACCAGCACTCTAACCAACTAAGCTATTTTCCCAAACATAATGAATCATCGTAGATGATTCATCGGGATCTTTCCATTCTACTGGCTTACGTACGTCGGTAGAAACCCGGAAGTATCGTTCAAGCGAAGCCACAAGTCTAATGGCTGCGCGGCTCTCTGCTTTGCACTGAAAGGCGCTTTTTCGCGGTTAGTCGACCTGTGGCCTTGCATGCGTTAGGCCAATTACGCAGTAATAGCCAATAAGCCTGAAGCGCTTCGGCCTCTACTCGCTATGCTAGTGGAGCCGTATGGAACCAGGGCACCTTTTAAATGAAATGTCCACAGTAAAAAAAAATATATATATTTTTTTTCTCATGATCATCTTATAGTTCAGATTGTACCATAAACTAAGAAAACGCTATGCGTTTTCTGCGTTAGTTGGCCCAACAATAAGCAAAGCAAAAAAAGCGATAATATATATTACCATAACAAAACGGCGGTCCTGTTGTACAACTAATAATAAGACAGTTTTGTTGTAGTAGTACAACAAAACATTTTTTTTGTTGTTACAACAAAAACACTGTTCTGTGCTATCTTTTTATTACAGATCTAACTAACTTAAAAAAAGAAATATTTTTTTTTTTGCCTTGGGTAATAACGGACTTGAACCGCTGACTCTCTCGGTGTAAACGAGGCGCTCTACCAACTGAGCTAATTACCCTAATATGCTAAATAATCAATTAAAAAAGAACACATCATGATTAGTTTCTTTTTTCTCAAAGGTGTTCACTTTTTACCAATTGCTTGACGCTTTATTTTATTGCACATCACGTAAATTAATCTTTCACAGCTACGCCACCAAAGTGGTTTCTCCAGCCAGCCTATTGCTTAAAGTAAAGCGGATAAAAGGCCGGACCCGAAAGTAGGAGCGTAAGGCTTGAAGATAAAAAGCATAGCAAAAAAATCTTTTTTTTCTCTCTATTACCACTTTTTTTTATATAGCATAAAGCATCGACAAAAGGTAGATTGCGCTAATCTCTTTATTGATTGTATATAATTGAGTATACTATGTAATTAATATATAATGCCTTTTTTTTCATTTTGTCAGAAAGAGCGCGGGGGAAGCGAAGCATATTATTCAGAAGCTCTTTGGCGAGAGGAAAAAGTAGGAAAACTACCTTCACCTTTCATTCGTTGTGCGAACCCTCCCAGCCGCTTTTTCAGGCTTCCCCCATCGCAAAAAGACTATTCTATTATTTTCAGGCATTCACTGTACGGGAACAGACAGTCATTGTTCCGCGAAACGCTTTACTATTTTTACCCGATAGGGTAAAAATAGTAAACTACCAGACAGAACAAAAAAATCAAACGCACGAAAACAAACTAATTTGGCAGCGCCCTGCTCGATTCGTTTGACGTCCCAGCATCCTTTCAGTTAATTTTATCCGAGAGCCGGTGCGGCCTCACGGGCTCTCTTGCCGTGGGCTGCACTTTGTTGGCTACGCCAACAAAGGCTCCGAGAGCTCAATAAAGTTAATGAATGACTTATTATGCCTACTTATCGAGGTTTATCCCATTTTGTTTACACGGCGATGGAAGGAATGCTAAAAGCTTGCAAAACGATAAAAGCAAAAAAACATGTTTTTTTGCTTTTATCGTTTTGCAAGCTCAGAAATTGCCGGGTTACTCCCAATCTAAAGCGCCCTTCTTCCATTCGTATAAAAATCCAATCGTCAAAATCAATAAAAATACTATCATAGACCAAAATCCAAACAAACCAATCTTGTTAAGAGAAACTGCCCAAGGAAATAAAAAGGTGACTTCCAGATCAAATATAATAAATAGAATAGAAACGAGATAAAATCGTATATCGAAACGACTTCTGGCATCATCAAAAGGATCAAAACCGCATTCGTAAGCTGACAATTTCTCTGGATAAGCCGAATTAGAAGAAGAAGCAAATAGAAAGGAAACACCGATTAAGATCAAAGAAAATAGCAAACTTATTACTAAATAGACACAAATAGGTGCAAATTCCATAAACCAAGAACCACTTTTTTTTTTAGGAGAATAGTTCCAATGGTAGAACAATGGTCTCCAAAACCACAGGTTAAGGGTTCGAATCCCTTTTCTCCTGATTACACCAGCTATAATTTGGTGAAGGGCGAAGCAATCATCGAAAATGATTGATTCATTTTAGAAGAAAGAAAAGACTGATGCAAACATCTATCTAAGCGCGAGCCCGGATAGTGGGCAAAGATAACGCATACATAAATAATATCTAATAGTGCAAATACAAAGGCGTAAAGCCCTTTTCCTACGAATAGTACATTAGAAGAAGAAGCGTTCTATATATTCAATTTTGTTAATGTTTTGTTGCGTTTTTGTTTTTTTCAAATCTACAGTTAATGTGGGGATGGAGGGTTTTCGAGCTTCGCTCGTATGACGAAGCCCTACTAGGGGCGTAGCCAGAGAGCGGAAGAAAAAAAATTGGCTGCGCCCTGGCCGCTTTCACCCTCCACCCGGAAGCACGGAAACAAAACCTGCGGCCTGAAAATTTTTTTCTAGTTTCATTTTTTTAAACTGAATGAGTTGCTAAGAAGCTCTGTGTAAATTTTTGACAAAAAGTAGCCAGTTGACTATTAATCTGCTCAGTAATGTTTTTTTGTTGTACGATAGCAGAAAGTATATCTGAGTCTATAGACTTCAAAAGCTCATGTTCATATTGATTAATGCTCGAAATAGGAATTTGATCTAAATAACCTTTGACAGCTGCATAAATAACCACTATTTGTTTTTCAATAGGAATTGGGCTATATTGTGGTTGTTTAAGAACCTCTGTTAGCCTCGCCCCACGATTTAATAAATATTGAGTAGCAGCATCAAGGTCTGAACCGAATTGAGCAAAAGCGGCTACTTCACGATATTGCGCCAATTCTAGTTTTAAGCTACCGCATACCTGTTTCATAGCTTTTAACTGAGCCGCAGAACCTCGAGAGTAGGGTTCGCACTCATCTCTAGGCGCTAGCACAGGATATAGAACCCGGCTCCCTCTCAAAGAACCGCGCGCGATAGTCGCCTATCACACGGCTCCCTTCTCCCGAAACCTGTCACTTATAGACGAGGACAATCAAATCATCAATAATATTTTGTCCGTGTGTAGTTTTTTAGAATGTTAAACACGCAAAGGGATTTGCTTCCTATTGAATGCTAGTTTATTATCTTGGAACTGTGCAGCATCACTCTCTTCCTTAGTGGTCTTATAGCCTTTGCTTAAGTCTTATGGCGTGAGCTTAAAGGCCGCCTTGATGGCTGTTTATAATATCTGGTCTCTGGCGCTGATCATTGTAAGCGGTCTTGTCTCCCCGGGTTCTGCCGATTTTGGGATGTTTACCTGTTTCGCGGGTATTTCCCTGCGCGCAGTTGTTCCGCGATGTGCTCGAATCATCTTTGATTAACGCGGATAAGAAGTTGATTTCCTCCCTGGAAGATCTCCCATTCGTCATCCCCTCTTTTTTTACGAATTTAGATTTAATGCGTTGGTACGCTGCTATGAGCGCATGTGGGTCCGTTATTATGTTGACGATTTTTTGATATTTTACGTCGACGTTAGGTTTCAGTTCCCGAATTCGATCGGCTGCAGCCTCAACTCGGGCAGGAGAAGCAGGACTTTCCTGATTCTCAGTTTTATCCATCGCCGAACCAACGAGGTTCCCCCCTCGTAAGTTTTTGTGGTGGTTCCACTGGGACCGTACGAATCGCGGCCTTTCCTCATGAATAGGTCCGGATTCCCATCGGGAGTTCCCTCTAGGTATTTAACGATTTGTAGAGCCTTGGTTGACTCGTTCATCGCCGTGGAGTTCGTGTGTTTTCCGACGCAGGGTTCCCCTTTTCCCTCTCGTGTAGTAGAAGTACTCATGCTGCAGACGGCACATATCCCAAGTTCACGCAGGTAGAATCCCGGGTGTCTTCCCTCTGAGAGTAGGGCGACCATCATCGAGGTTTGTTTTCCTGAACTTCCGATAGTTAGTTTCTGACTTACCGGCTTTCGACCCAGTTATAATCGAGTAAGGCAGATTACGCGCTGAGGGATCCTACGCAGAGCTTTCCAACTCCAGCGATCCCATGTAAATCTCACCCCGCTCACACGACTTACAGATAATCCTACATTAATAGCAGGTCGAATTCCACGATAAAAAAGTTCTGTTTCCAAAAAGATTTGTCCATCTGTAATGGAAATAACATTGGTCGGAATATAAGCAGATACATCTCCAGCTTGTGTTTCAATTACAGGTAATGCAGTCAAGCTACCTGCACCAGTTTGGTCTGACATTTTAGCGGCTCTTTCTAATAAACGAGAATGTAAATAAAAAACATCTCCAGGGAACGCCTCACGACCTGGTGGTCGACGTAATAATAATGACATTTGTCGATATGCCACTGATTGTTTTGAAAGGTCATCATAAATGATTAATGCGTGCATTCCATTATCCCGAAAAAATTCTCCCATAGCGCAACCTGAATATGGCGCCAGGAATTGCAAGGGAGCAGGATCCGAAGCAGTAGCTGCTACAATAATGCAATATTCTAAAGCACCTGCTTCTGAAAGAATCTTAACTAATTGTGCCACGGTTGAACGTTTCTGTCCAATCGCTACATACACACAATACAATTTTTCACTATCCGAGGTGCCCTGTGTGTTGATTTGCTTCTGGTTCAATATGGTATCAATAGCGATAGCAGTTTTTCCAGTTTGTCTGTCTCCTATTATAAGTTCTCGTTGACCACGACCTATAGGAACCAGGCTATCTACTGCTTTTAATCCTGTTTGCATGGGTTCGTGCACAGATTTACGTGCAATAATCCCGGGAGCTTTAACTTCTACACGCTTTCGTTCTGCAGCGCTTAAAGCACCTTTTCCATCAATAGGTACTCCTAAGGCATCAACCACACGACCTAACAAGGCTTTTCCTACAGGAACATCCACAATAGATCCAGTGCGCTTGACAATGTCTCCCTCTTTAATGGCAGTATCACTACCAAATATAACAATCCCTACATTCTCATTTTCTAGATTCAAAGCCATTCCTTTCACACTGCTGGCAAATTCAACCATTTCTCCAGCTTGAATCTTGTTTAATCCATAAACACGTGCAATTCCATCTCCAACTGATACCACTCGACCGATCTCATCCACTTGCAATTTGGTGTAGTAATTGGTAATTCTTTGTTCTAATAATGTAGATAGTTCTGCTCCAGCCAACTTATTTCCAGTTAATTTGTTCATAAATTAATAAAACCTTCTACCAATAAATTAAATAATTCCACAATCTGAACCTTCAGATTGAGTCCAATTTATCATCTTAAATGATAGATCAAGACGGGAAGGGGGGAGGCATTCATTGGCCAAGCTCCTTCAAGCTAATAAAACATAAGGAAAAGAAGATGAAAGGTAAAATAGAGAAGAAATTTTGGGGCATTTCTATATATTCTTTTTTATTCTTTTCTTTTTCCTTTTTTTTTTCTGTCAAGCCAATAAAGTAGTGGAGGCCCACTTTATTCTTTCGAATCCTCATCACCCGAGCGCGGCGTTTCCAGAAAAAAAAGGTCAACACTCCCGCTGTTTTAGATCGAAAAGACCGAGTTTGGTTCAGACAGGCAAAGCGGATTATTCAGCATGCCATAGAACTGAGCCGAGCATGCAATTACTACGAAATTGAATATTATTAAGATGGCTGTAAGCAAAAATTATTTACTTTTTCCTCGATTTGTCACTACGCGAACTTTGTTCCCAAGGACTAGCAAAATCAAAATAGCGAAATTCTTGGGTCATCTCAATAGGCTCAGAAACCACACGTTTCTCTGAATCATCATAACGGACTTCCACATATCCACTTAAAGGAAAGTCTTTTCGTAATGGATGACCCTCAAAACCATAATCTGTTAATATACGGCGTAAATCAGGATGATTAGAAAAATAAACACCAAACATATCCCAAACTTCTCGCTCCCACCAGCCGGCTGACGGAAATATATTGACTGCCGAACAAATTGGAGTTATTTCGTCCACACTTGTTTGTATACGAATGCGTGAGTTATATTGAATACATAGAGTCAAGAATTCCATCACAGAGCCGCAGTTTCCCTATGCATTCTCTCAATATAATAAAGTGCTCTCCGAACCGTGCGAGATAGTTACCCATCACACGGCTCTCCAACTCAAGTTCAACTAAGGTTGTTTGTAATCATATGGCTCTAAGCGTGGGCTTTCCCGGCGAAATAATCGATTTTTTACGTACATGGAGCATCCGTGGCCTTGCATTATAGCAAAAACTAGCAGCATATATGGCTTCCAGAGGTGATGTGCCCTCATATTGCCTATTGTGGTAATTTTTGTAGGCAAATGAGTTATGCAATTCGAGCGGGCTTTGCCTTTCTTCTAGAATTTGTATATGTTTTAGCCAATGAAATACATAGTATGTAGCTTAAGCGCGGTGCGTTATACATTGGTTTTTAGAGTTTGCCAGATGCTACTAATTGACAGGGCAAGGTAGAATGAAGGTTAATGCTCACTACTGAATAGCTTTAAAGATACTGAAGCTAAGCAAAACAGGGTTTCGGGTTACTTCATTTATCATAAAATCGCCAGAGGGTTTATCATTTTACACATATTGACAAGTAAGCTAAGCCCACCAGATTGATGGATTCTATATATTATCTAATTGCCGCCATATTGTTGTAAAAACTTGTAGGTATATTCTGAATTGCAACTAGTAAGATATCCAAGGAAAGAAATTTTATTAATTTTGGTTCAGGTTATTAGGGTCTTATCCAGGTCAAGCCTAAGCTAAAGCCGTACTTCAATAAATCATGTAACCAAGTCAAGTATCTTTTCTGCCAGAGCTCGTGGACCAATTACTCTAAATAGTAAAATCATCTGTGAAACACACGCTTGCGGATGGCCTAGACCGAGGTTTCTTACTGTCTCAATTATGGCTCTATGTATCGCAGTGTGGCCGAGGAAAGCTACATAGAAAAAAAAATTATTTGCTGCACGCTTTTAGCGTTTTTTGCTTTAAAATGTAATTCGAAGTGGATTACCTAGTCCTCCAGTGTTTATGGTACTTTGATCAAAGTGCCACATATAGTAGGTTTCCTAAAAGCATCATTATTCAAACCTTGATTAGGTAAAAGCTTTTTCTAGGCGGTAATCCACAGATTGATACTCTTTATAAGCTGAAAAAGGCTTTCTGTCTGGAACTGCTCTTTATGACAATGTTTCCAAAAAACATGCAGACGATTAGAATATGTCGAAGCAGCAAAAAAATCTATATTTTTTTTAACTGCTTAGTCTCATCCAAGCTCAATCTCGGTCCCTTCGTGCTGCTTGAGTACGCAACGTACCCCCTTGGCTAGGAGGGGGTACGTCGATTTAGGCTCCTTCCCCTCCGTCATACAGTGCCAGCGCTTTCTTTTCGCTTTCTAGCAGCACTTCCTTCCTTCGTTCACATGGTTCTCGAAGCAAAGACTAGGCAGGTACTACGAGCCCTCTGTCCCACGCATCTCTATCTAGAAAAATGTATGGTTCACCGGTTCCACCGAATGCTCGTAATTGGATGCTCTTGGGCATCTTCGCGCAGTGCGCTTCAGGTGCTTTAGATACCCTTAAGTGCTGTGCCTTTGAAGCTTCGCCCTTTACTTCAATTTTTATGAGCATAGCAAAAAGAAAAAAAATACTTTTGGGGATCTTGGTTCCTTCGTTGTCCTGGTACGATTGTCACTAAGCTCCGTCGTACGAAGAAGACGCTATGATACTTCATTCGAGTCTTGCCTAATGCGCCCGGGCTAATATCCCACCTACACCTCACGTTTACGAATGAAAAAAAAAGAAATAAATTTTTTTTCCCGTTCAACTGCGTTTTAAAGACACGGTTGGGTATCGCCTACGGGTTGGCTATTCCCTGTGATCCCCTTTCACGACAGGCTATGTTCCCCATTGGAAGTTCGTCCTGTTGGGTGTCTCTAGCGGTATATCCGTCAAATAAGTCGTGGCCGTTTCGTTGCAGACTTCTACAACGTCTCATTCGTTTGATACGAATGAGCACTTTATTCGGTTACTTCGCGGTCGCCCTTAGTAAATTATAAACTACTTCAAATCTTTGTTTTCGAGAAGGATAATCAACTCCACAAATATCAATTAAGACCTGAAAACGTGTATTGGTATGATATTTCAAAAACCATAATAATTGAAATAGGTAATCAGGATTGGTATAGAATATATTTTCATGTTTTGATTTTTGAAATTGATGTATCCATTTTGGTAAAGTAGCTATCAGAGATTTGAAAAACGATTGGTTATCCACAAATCGTCTCTTTTTTTCTAAAAAGTAAACACATTAGAACATGAGTTAAAGAGCGAAGCATATTTTAATATTACAAAAGCGCGAAACGTCTAAAAGCTGGGAGCTTTGCTGATCTTGGACACTTACTTTATTGATGTGATCTGGCAGAATTTACGAAGGACGAAGCTTGCGCTTCTCAAGCCTTTACCTACTGCAGCCATTTAGAGAGCCACCTTAATGACTTAATTAGCCAAGGACTCGCTCACGAAAGTCTTAGGCCCAAAGTTAGAATCTTTGTATAGCTTACATTAAAAAGCTTCACCCTTTAACTTGCGGGGGCAAGGAATAATAAAAAAATTATTAACTGAATAGAAAAATGCAAAATTGGGCGCAAAGCACAGCACAGTGAATACGTTGTGTAGCATTTAGTCTCTAGTGCAAATGTTAAAATGTTACAGAGTGCTCTGCTACGAATTTAACCGATTCGAGCTTGTAAACTTGGTAAACTTGATAAATCCGGAAAACATGAAGCAAAAAAAAATATAGATTTTTTTAGAAATGATTTTTCATAAAGCCGCAGTAGATTATTTACTTGCCCGCAATAAAGCAAGAAAAAAATCAGAATAAACAACCAACCAAAATCGAAATTGAAGTATAAAAGATCCTAGAAACGAATAGAGTAATTTAGTTTTTTTTTTCTATGTGTTATATTCTATTTTGAGACTATGCTATGAAACTTTTTCATGGCATCTCTTCTAAACCATCAATTAAGTAAGATAGAAATATACGAAGAACTGAAATAAGCTAAAAAAACAGTCGCGGGATCCGTGAACTCTAAAGGGATTAAAGCCATCCACCAAGTGGAAAGCTCTAACCGATTCGTTATCAAGTAAGGCTCTCGACCAATAGCAGGAGATTCGCGCCGTGCTACTGCCAACTCATCCTGGCTGTCATAAGGAGCGAGCGGTTACTCAGCTGGGAGAAGCTTCTTCGCTGGGCGGTAAACAGCACCGGCCCTCGAGCACGATGTTGGGCAGGACCGGTCGCCCGGGCCGGGCATTGCTACCGTACTTGATAATTTCTCCGGAAGACTCGACGAAGTCAATTCAATTTTGCAATGTGCTAAATCATCAAATTTAATTGAAACAGTAGACGACAACTATTCGGATGATTACGCGCTTACTATAATAAGACTAGCGGAACGCAAAAAACGTCTATGTCCGGTATAAAAAAAAAAATTCCCAGTATACTGCGCATAAAAGTAGCTAATTGATACGTTCTAGGCATAGACGTTTTTTGCGTCGTAGCTGGGTCTGGTGTGGAATCAGCAAAATCTCGGCAGATTAATGAAGAGATAAACGAAACGAAATCAATGAAAAAAAAAAGACGGCGGCACGTCTGGGCCATAATACCCTCTTCTACTATAACTTCTCTAGCCAGGGCGTAAGCTCCAATAAATTTAGTACGGAGATGCCGCAGCGCAAAACCTCTCCTTTTCTCTTAATCTGTTTGTCAAAATCTCTTGTGAACTATGAGCAGATAAACTTCGGCGAAGTCTCATAGGTCAAGAATTCTGGACAGAAACTTTGTTTGATCCGGAATTCTTGACCGACGCTGGATTCCTGAAATATTCGCTGTAATTGCTAGAGCAATCCCGGCAAGGATACTTGTTCAAATCCTCTATAATTTTTTTTCCAATTTTTACAAAGTGCGATGATAGGTTTGAAAAGTGGTGCAATTAAAAACACACCACTAATTAATGCAGAAATAATAGGTAAAAACCGGATACGGGAATTTGGTAATAAGACGGTTAATAAATTGATGGCTTTTCATTTCACAACATAAATTGAATTCTTAAAAATGTGGGAAAGCTTACGAGGACTTAAGTCCTCGCAAACATTAGAATTTTGGATTAATCTAGCTTCTAATTCGCCGAGAATGGGCGTAATAGCAAAATAAAAGAAAAAACCAACTGAAGCAATTTGTCCAATAGTAACATATGGTGCTTCCACAGGTTGACATCCAATCCAGCCTAAAAGTAGGCAATCTGCCAAAAGCAACCAAAATAATTTTTGGTGAATTGGTCGAAAACTTGAACTACGTACATACGATGTATTAATAAACGGTAAAGCAAATAATGACACAAAAACTAGTCCTATGGCAGCTACACCCCCTAATTTGTTAGGTATACTTCGAAGAATCGCATAAACTGGTAAGAAATACCATTCTGGCACTATATGAGCCGGAGTTGACATAGGGTTCGCGGGTATGTAGTTGTCGGGATGCCCCAAAACATTAGGTGCATAAAAAATAAAAATGGAAAAAAAAATGGCAAAAGCTACCCAACATACTAAATCTTTTACGTACATATAGGGATAAAAAGCTATTTTATCCACAGAAGAATTGATACCCAATGGATTATTAGAGCCATATTGATGTAATGCAGCAAGATGAATAATAGCAGCGGCAGCTATTAGAAAAGGAAGTAAGTAATGAAGGCTAAAAAAACGATTTAAGGTAGCATTATCTACCGAGAAACCACCCCAAAGCCAAGTTACTATAGTGTCTCCTACCACAGGTATTGCACTAGCTAAGCTCGTAATGACTGTAGCTCCCCAAAAACTCATTTGCCTAAATTTCCCCAAACCATGTCTTTTCTACATCCTTTTTAGACTTTATAGATGAATGATGTCAGGCTCCACCGCTTTTTTTTCATTTCAGCATTTCACTCAGAATATCGAGCAGCGATTTAAAGTCTTTTTTACTAGAATTAGCCCTGATACGAAATTTTTTCTGCAGTATTTTGGTAAAACTATTTGTATGAATAAGGCCCGCGCGCTCTTTGGCCTTATCATCCATAAGCCAATAGGCTAATGCTCCAAGAGTCGAATAGTCAATAATTTTCTTAGAAACTCTCTTAACTGCAAAAAAAAAAACAGGAACCAATTAAAACTAGCCGAGGTTTTGATTTGAAATCCTAGATACTGGCGGGCCTTCGGCCTTACTATTATTCGTTAAATTGGGTGTTACTCAAATATCCCCGGAGCAAGAATTGAAAGTAAACCCTATTATCCTGGATCTGTTATGGCAAAAGGTTACAAAGCTGCTTAAGTAAGGCTTATAAATAAAAACTTAATATACGCCTTAAATAGACCAGACCATAAGAAGACTCCAATAGGCCTCCGGCCTTTATTTATTCATTCATTAGAGTGAAATAGACATGACTTTTTAGAGAGAAACGGGACTATATATTTACCTAGCCAAAGATCGATGATAGACTAGGCACCCCACGTGTAGTCTCTGAGGAAATCTCTATGCTATTTTTTCCAAGGCCGAAGACGCCTATTCTTGTGTAGCAAAAGTTTTCCTGCGGATTGTCTATGATGACATGCTAAGGATTTTTACTTAGAATTTAAACCCACACAAGACAGCAAGGCTAAAATTTTAGGGATCGCCACCAAAAATCATCCATTTCGCGCCTTCCATGGGAGAAAAGTACCTTAGTAATAAAGAGTTTCCCGCATTTAGTGGGGTTTTTTATCCTCCTATTAGTAGAAGGAGGGGCCAAATTGACCCCACGGTAGTACGTATCCTATAAAAGCTGTTATAATCATTAAAAGTAAAATGACAACTCCAAGACACCAAACTAATTCCCTAGGACTCGAATAACTTCCATAATATAGACCACGAAAAATATGAAGATAAACCACAATGAAAAACATACTTGCCCCATTAGCATGCATATAACGAAGCAACCAGCCGCCTTTCACATCTCTCATGATGTGTTCTACGCTTAAGAAAGCTAAATCCACATGAGGCGTATAATGCATAGCTAAAAAAACGCCTGTAATTATCTGAATGAACAAGCAAAGACCAGCCAACGAACCAAAACTCCACCAATAACTTATATTGCTTGGGGTTGGATAATCTATCAAATGATTGTTAAATGTAGAAAATATAGGTTGTTTAAGAATCGATAGTCGTCTTGCCATATGAATGTTTCGTGCTTTCTCGTTTTCGCGGATCATGGAAACTTTGTGTTCTTCATGATTAACGCAATCCATCATGGGCAGGATTTACCCATCATTACAAGGCCTTAGATAAAAAAAATATATATATATATATATTTTATTCGTTTTGGAACGCTCAAAGAGAGAGAGAGGCCAAGCCTCTCTCTCCTTCTCTCAAAGCCTGCATTTATGAAGTTAATAGAACGAATAAAATATATTATTTTATATTTCTTCTAATCAATAATCAATTCATTTGGTTTTTTAGCTGCTATTTAACGGAGTTTTTTTTAATTAAAAATATATATTTTTTAGTTGCACTGCAGCGAAATTGTTCAATGAATTAAGGGAGCCAGTCAAAGGCTACTAGAACACCAGATACAAAAACTACCCAAGCTAATGATAAAGGTAAGAATACTTTCCAACCAAGCCTCATTAATTGGTCATAACGATATCGTGGAAATGCTGCACGAACCCATATATATACAAACAAAAAGAAAAGAACCTTGATACTAAACCAAATCGAACCCGGAATCACATAAAAAATAGGAATATCTAGGATGGGCAGCCAACCTCCTAGAAAAAGCAATGTACATAGACTAGGAGAGTAAGGGTGTAGCTTCGTGGCCCCTTGGGGCCTGAGAATAATAAATATTCACACCCTTCTCAAAGAACCGTACATGAAACTTTCGCGTCATACGGCTCCGTTCTGGAAATCTGGAGTCTCATCCCCTCTAACCAAAGCTACGCTTAGGTTTTCGAATCACGAAGGCCTCGCATGGATGTTTGAGTGTGGATGATCGGCACAGAGCGGGAAAAATTTCTTTTCCGTCAGATTTTAAGCTGCTTGGTTTAGACTGGATTCGCTCATAATAAGGCGCGAGTAGTAGTCTATTGTCCGCAATAATATAGGTGCTGCGCTTTGCGCCCTAGTGATTTGGGCTCGCTACGCCCGATTTTCAGACTAATGTCCACCACCGCCGCTGAGTTCTATCTCCCAGAACCAGAATGATTATCCCTGTTCAATGGGTTTACATTCATCCCCGGATATGGGGTACTGTTTCCTTCCCCTGCCACCCTTGTAGCTGTCATCTGTAATTCGCGCAGGTGTGTTCGCACCCCCTGGATGAGACGAGAAGTTTTTTCTCGCAGCAACCCTCCCTAGTTCCAGACCTAGGAGCGCACTTTCCCGTATGAGCATTCGGTACACGTATAGGTCTGGGGAAAAGTTACGAGGTACCCACTTAGTTAGGGTATCTCCCTAGTCTTAGATAGGTCGTCCGATGAGTTCGCGTTTCGTTGTTGTGCTGACACACCAGGCTACCCTTCTCCGAAAGCTTCGCAAGCCTACTGGTCTTCAGATCGCTCAGAAGGATTTACTGCACAAGGCCCTTAAAAGGGCACTGGCTCCTGCAGAGGGCCGCAACCCAACGAATGTCAGATGCAAAGCTCCACACCTCATTAAGATCATATTAGCATATTCCCCTAAAAAAAAAAGAGCAAAACCCATCGAAGAATATTCTACATTATAGCCCGCGACTAATTCAGCTTCTGCTTCTGGTAAATCAAAAGGAGCTCGATTAGTTTCTGCTAAACAAGAAATGAAGAACATAATAAATACGGGAAACAAGGGCACAGCAAACCATATCTGCTTTTGCGCGATTACAATCTCACTAAAATTACGAGAACCTACACAAATGAGTACGGTGATAATAATAAGACCGATAGAAACTTCATAAGAAACCATTTGAGCTGCAGATCGTAATGCTCCTAGAAAAGCATATTTAGAATTACTGGACCAGCCTGCTGTAATAATACCATAAACGCCTAAAGAAGATATAGCAAATAGATAAAGTATACCTACATTTAAATCTGACAATACCATACCATAATCAAAAGTAGGGGTCGGAGATTTCCCCGCCCTCCGAACCATACGTGACAGTTTTCCGTCATAAAGCTCTCCGCCACTGATTTACTAAAGCACATCAACAAAAATATATATATATATATTGACGCGCTTTACGAGGTACTTATTGAATGAGATCGTAGCAGCATTATTGTGTCTGCTATGACCAACCCGTCTTCTCAGAAGAGTTGAAGCGTCGCCGCCTTCACCACATTTGTGGCGCTCTACCATCGGATCATGACTGCCGCCCTTCAGTACCTGGCTTGGTCGATTTCCCTATTTACTTACTATAGCGGCTCCGCCGACCCTCTCACTAGAGAGTAGGTCGATCCCGTGATTGCGTCTTCGACTTTTTTCACCTGTTTGTCGAGGTAAGATGTCCGCATAGTATTATTCCCTTACTGAGAATGCCCCCGAAAATCTTTCTTTTTTTCCGTCTTCGGCCTCCGTTATACCTACCAAAAGAACCGATTCCAGGACCAAGTCGTTACCCGCTGGCTTGGTGAATGCTGTCGTTCAGCAGCTACGTAATTCGGATTCGTCAGCCTCATCAACCCCAACAGTATCTTCCGAGTCGTCCTTTGAAATATGGGTTGTGACTTGGTTTCCCAGATGCTTTTCCACGCGCATTGCGGCAACGCTACCTCTGGGTGATTTACTCCATTAACGCAGACTAGAGATCGGGCACCAGGATATGCCCCATAGCGACGAAAGCACCTTGCACGGCGCGCGGTATAACAGCCCAAGCAACCAAACTTAACATAAATGTAATTACGGGAGCCATTAGAAAAATAAATAAATTAGCACTACTTGGTAAAATAGGTTCTTTTATCATCAATTTCAAACCATCTGCTAAAGGTTGTAACAATCCAAACAATCCCACAACATTAGGACCCTTTCTACGTTGCATAGAAGCCATTATTTTACGTTCAGCTAGAACTAAGAAGGCTACTCCCAGTAAAAGGGGTATTATTATTCCAAGTATTTTCGCTAAAATACCAATGATATACAGTCTCATTTTGTTGCCTTTTTTTTCTAGAATAAAGTTGTGAAATGTCATAAGAATTATGAACATGACACCAACATTCGCTATGGCCAGTGCCACAGACACCTACCGCGGAGCTATATATATATTTTTTTGCTCTATATATGGTTTACGGCTCCTTGCTTTTAGGCATTGACAAAACACTTGCGCGAGAAGAATGCATTCATTTCTCTTTTTCCATGTTCAATCGAAGAACCGGCTTTTCCGCCTTTCCAAAGCTTTGATTCAATTCGGGCTGATCCAACAAGCTCGTAAAATCACCTAGGCCGCGGAGCATAGCATATTTTTCTACTGATTAGTAAAACAAAGAAAAAAAATATATATATATTTTTTTTTCTTTGTTTGCAAAACCAACCAAATGCTACGCATCTTTCCAAAATACATATAAGCATTTCCTATAATTAATGAAGTAGTTTTATTGTTTAGTGCATCTAGCCCATCTATTTTAATATGTATGTAAACTTTACATAATGCCACGTTTTATGAACGAAGCGGTCGAGGCCAGACAGACACGAAAAGGAGGGGGAGGGGGGCGCGCGGGTTCTCACATAAGCCGCGCACCCCCGCAGGATGGACGAAGAAGACCACAAAGCTATATTTATTATTCGGTTCCCACAAAAAAAATGTTACTGGTATACCATCAGCACAAAGCTTCTCCAAAGCGCTGCGTAAGCAACACCCTAAGCAAACCGGCCTAGGACAAGCACGCGCGTGCCGCGCGGCCTTGGTCAACCACCTTCTTCGCTTTTCTTATGCAAATCTAACGGTCGCTTTTAAGCAGCTAGGGTTTTATCCATTCAACTGCTATTAGAAAAAAAGGCAGGTTGCATATTACGTGATAGGGCATAGCAAACATATTCTTTTTTCAGCGACAAGGTCGGGATGCTTTTTATGCCCTCTGGATTGACATCATAATGCCCCTTATAGACCTCAAGCTTCCTCTTAGAGTAATAATTAAGTTATTGATAACTTTTAAGTCTATCAAAATATTTGCCTCGTGACATCACCAGTATATGGATACCTTCCTTCTAAAAAGTACTAGGATCCATATTAGAATCGCTAGAATTAATCACGAATACCACCATCATTACAAGCCCAGTTCTTGGAAAAAAAAGCAGACTAAAGGAAATTCTATCTTTAAATAAAGTATGATTAGGTTGGTAAAAAAACTGTTTCAGATTTTTTCTCTTTTTTTTAATTACCTCCCCACCAATAAATGGATACAAATAGGAATAACCAAACCACGTCAACAAAATGCCGGTACCAAGCAGCTGCTTCAAAGCCAAAGTGATGCGTTTGGGTAAAATGCCCTAGATATTGACGAATAGCGCATATTATTAGGAAAATGGTACCTATAATAACATGAAAACCATGAAACCCTGTGGCTAAAAAAAAGGTAGAACCATAAATACCATCAGAAATCGTGAAAGGTGCTTCTACATATTCCATTCCTTGAAACCCGGTGAAGACTAGAGCCAACAAAATGGTAGAGTCAAAAGTTACTTCATAGAGCCGTACAACTTGGTCGCCGTTTACTCATCTGACATAATAAAGTGCTCTCCGAACCGTGCAAGATAGTTACCTATCACACGGCTCACCAACCTGATTTTTTACTCTATAGGGCACGTAGTGCTTTATAAAGGCTTAGGCTTAATTCTATTCAGACCTGAAGTCAGATTTCCCGTGTCAATCAGGTAAAGTCCATAAATGAAAATCATTTCTGTACAATGATTTAGACTCCTTCTCGCTTTGCCCTTAAACGAATGAGATCGAGTCAAGTGCTTTACTGTTGCCAGCTCTCTTTCGGGTAGGCGGATACTACGAGTCCTCCGTCCCAGATAGCCGGATCATGGCTATCTAGTTCACCGGTACTACCAAGGTACTCTTATACTTACATGAAAACACATAAGATTTCCAACTAATAGTGCTAGTTCGGACAAAAAAGCAGCCGTGTTTCCAGTGTTTTTGTTTCATATTGAAATTGGGACCTCCTCCTGCTCTGCCACAGGCAGGCTACCATTCTGCCATGGAGGAGATAGCGCTGTAATATTTTCGGTTGGTCAATAACCTGACCGAACACGCTCGAGTTAGTGTCTCATAAACACCTCACATTCATGAATGACCCATTCGGCTATATTTCCAAGACACGGTCGGAAAAGTTCTCTAGAGTTGGTCAACCCTGTCTTTTCCTTTTGCAACATGCTATTGTCCCGGTTGGTTTAAATGGTAAGTTGCATCCGTCTCATTGCGAGCATCAGCAATGGTATGATTACGAGAGGTAATCAAAAAGTTTCCTTGGTAATCTGACGGTCGCCTGGTAGCTACTAAAGCATAAACAGCTTGTTTTTTGAATCCAGCTAATATAGCATGATGAGCCCAAGTCACGGCAGCTCCAGATGAAAGTAAAATAAGGGTATTTAGAAAAGGAATTCCCCAAGGATTTAACACATCAATTCCTTTGGGGGGCCGAATAGCTCCAATTTCTACCGTAGGTGCCAAAGAAGAATGAAAAAAAGCCCAAAAGAAAGCTAAAAAAGACATGACTTCAGACACAATGAACAAAATCATACCATAGCGAAGTCCTAATTGGACCACAAATGTATGATGTCCTTCGTAAGTGGATTCACGTATAACATCGCGCCACCATACAAACATAGTATATAGGATCATTCCCAAACCTAAGCTAAGAAGTGTTCCACCTCCCATAAAAGAGTGCATGTACATAACACCACCAATGGTGCTTGCCAAAGCTCCCAATGAACCCAAAAGAGGCCATGGACTTGGATCTACTAAATGATAAGGATGCTTTTGAGAGACACTCATAATTCGTCCTGTTTGCTTTTTAGTCTAATTTATTTGATATCCAAGAAACATAATCATCCAAAGAAACAGCTTCTACAACAATGGATAGGGGTCAGGAAGAGCCCCTGCCCTCCGAACAGTATGGGAGCCTTTCAGCTCGTACTGCTCACCTTCCTAGATCTTAACCTTGGACCTTAGGCAAAATAGTTAGAGTTCTCAGTATCTTAATCTGCGCCGCAGCCCACAAATCACTGTTGGCGGCGCCGTGGTATTTGTTGTCCACACAGCAGTTTTATACTTACACTAGTCATAGGTAACATTTCCCGAGCGAATTTTAGCTCTTACGTCTCTCACCTCTATGTATATCTCCCCGATTAGATCTGTAAATAGTACACAATCAAAAGAACCCCGAGCGAGCCAATTTTGGCGCCCCAGCTCGCATCTACAATCTTACGCGGGAGCGCTAATTGCTCAAACTTAAAAACCTTTATGGCCTTCGGCCCTTAGCGGGCCCGCGTGTAATTGGAACATATCCTTGGCTTCCTTTGTGAGGCCGAAATCCGCGCAAGCAACCAAATAAAGTAGGCAGAAAATAGGACCTCCAGCATTAGCCGGAGGTCTTTTCACACGGTGCTGCTGCCCTCGTTTTGATCTCGCTTGGCTTGGGTATTTTTGGCGGTGTGAAAAATAAATGACTTTTGCTCGGCTTATTTACTAAATGGGCTGGGGTTTTTTTCTATTCAGAGTATTCCTTACAGATCTCGGTGTCATTTTTTTTTGCTTTTTTCAAATAGCCTCGTACCAAACAAAGAATCGCTCAATATTCATTGGGGTGAATCCATAGTAGTATCTGCCGTGTTTGCTTTTGTAGATTTTTACCTATATGGCCGTTGAGAGACAAACAAGATCTGTCCAGTTTAACTTGAGCGTAAACTAGCGTATAGACTTGTTGAGAGCTCCTGTTGTCTTAGTAAAGGAAAAGTACGATCTTGGATTGGCCCCCTTCGCATGACCTGAAGAGGCCTGTAATACTATGAGGCCTCTGAACTCCCTCACGACACTGTCATGGGGATGTTTAGCCCCGACTTCCATAGGTCCGAATTAGGTTTTACCTCCTAGTGAGAATTTAGGTCCTTGCGCGGGCGTCTGATCTCTCGGACTTACTCTGTATGGAGTGCCCTGTGGTTTCCCGAGTGCCGCAGAAGCTAATGCCATCAACTGCGGGTTTAACACTATTGGTTTACTAACCACTCGCTCGCCGCTATATCCTGCTTGGGACGTTCGGTCCAGCTTAGGACGGGCTCCGCGTTTCAAGCTCGTTATCCTAACCATATCCTCTGCTTTCCCGGGGAGCCCTAATGGGGGCAGGCCCATCGATCCCCGGCTTTTCCCTACTGCTCTAGCCATGATATTGCTATGATAGCTTTTTTGGATAGCTCGCACCCAGGTTTGTCTTGTTCGAGAAAGTGCGACTGAGCCAGAATAGGCTCAGCAGTCGGCCTATTTATTCGGGCGCACGCATAAACGCATGATTAGTTCCACAAAGTTCACTGCACTGACCATAGTAAACTCCTTCTCGTTTAATAAAAATGGAAGTCTGATTTAAACGACCAGGTACAGCATCACATTTTACACCTAAGGAGGGTACAGCCCAGCTATGAAGTACATCAGCAGATGTTATAATCATACGTAGATGAGTTTTTGCTGGTACAACTACTCGATTGTCTACTTCTAATAAGCGCAATTGACCCAATTCTAAGTCATCTTCTGGAATCATATAACTATCAAAAGTTAGTGACTGTTCATCAGAACTGTTATAGTCTGAATACTCATAAGGTTGGGTCGACGACCAGTCCTTGGTCCCAAGAGCCCATACGCCTCCCACCAAACTGTACTTGCAAGTTTCCCCGCAGACAGCTCTCCACGCTCATCAAAACTCGAAGAGTAGAATGTCTAGTTCTTTTTTACCCGGGAATAAAACGTAATATACTACAGTGGATCTTCAGGTGCCGTTATCAGGGGTCTGCTTCTTGTTTTATTGAACTATGATCTTAGTGAAACCTTTCAAGGTCAAAACTTTGGCCTTTTTGTTAATATGTCTGTAATAATGTGCTTCCGCAATTTCAGTAATTTTACAAGCAAGACACAGATCATATAGAAGAAAAAAAGTATGGGACCTTACTGCATAGTTAACCACATAAAACGAATCCAATCTAGTTATCCTTTGTTCAATAAGTGTAACGTTCGAAAAAAGGGGTGATAGTCCAAGTTGTAGGTAGGAATGACCCAGTGAACCCATGGTTTATTTATCAATCTCTGGGCCTTATGTCCTCGCCCATTGTTTTCTAGCAATAGGCTTCCTGTTTCCTTCTTGTTCCTAGCACCTATTGATGTTTTAAAAAACTTACCGGTTGCTTGAAACTGAAAGGATCTGTCCTTCATTTTATCGATGATGATAAGACGGGTCACGCCTTGAATCGTCGAGAGTGGACTCGCCGACTCCTGAAGTAATGTTCCCAAATTTTCATTTGATCTTGCGATATGCAGTTTTGTAACTTTTTATTAGGTCGAATAGATTAAAATAGTAGTAACATTTCCACCGTAAGTAAATTTTCTGTGACCCTTGAGTTTTCGCCGAAATTGCCCGACGTCCCTCGCGAGCGGCCGAGACTTCAGTACAGTATAAGCGCTGGCCCCCTTCGGTAAAGGTAAAGTTCTTGTTCTTGATGTTACCTATTGGAGGACCTCCGTCCCCAAAGGAGAAGAGCAAGCCTCGGAGAGGCTCGTTCTTCTCCTTCCGGCAGTTTTGCCACTACCGTGGTTGTTGCCAACGTTAGGGGGTCCCCTATTCCAAAAAATGACGGGGCCGGGCCTGTTAGATTCGAAGTCGTATGCCACTGGCTGTGGTGCTGATAGATTCAATATTTCAGCGCTGTTATTGGACATTGCAGGCTGAGCAGTCTATTTCTCGTATATTGCCTACATCGAGAAGAGGAATGTGTACCTCTAGCGACTTAAAGAATGGAACCATAGGCCTATTAGCTAGGGGAGCCTTTTCAGTCTATAGGTTTAACCTTAACTCCCCGTTTCTGGCATGCTCTAGTCTCTCAAGTCTTTCAACGTCAAACGAAGAATGATTTTGGCTCATCTTTCTTTTGGTAAGCCAGAAGCTTTGCAGACCATAGAACCAGTCCGGTGCATTTCGTTGCACTTCCATTATTCTTGTAAAAGGGCGCACTCCAATACCGTTGATGTCCAATAGCTTTGATAGTAATTGTTGGATCTACTACCTCGTCCATTGAATATAATAAAGCAAAAGACGGTATAGCGATAAACATCAAAATAATACTAGGAAAAATGGTCCAAATAATCTCTATAGTAGTCCCATGGACAATTCTTTCCGGAATTGGATTTCTTTTATAGTGAAAATGCCATAAAGCGCGAACCAACATCCATAATACAAAGATCAAAATAATTATTAAAAAGAAAAAAATATCATGATGTAAGATAGGGGTCAGCGCTCGGTGTCTGCCCTCAGAACCATACGTGACAGTTTTCCGTCATAAAGCTCGCTACCTCGAACCTTGGCCTGAGAAGGGGCAAAGAAGCATGCTTTGCCCTCTTCTCCAAAACAAAATAGGAAACGTAACGGCGCTACGCGCATCTTCCTTTGTTCGCAAGGCGAACAAAGTGGGCATGTGTTAGACAATCAGTCAGCAAAGAAGCTTGCACAGAAGCAAGCAAAAAAAAATATATATATATATTTTTTTTGCTTGCTTTATTCCACAAACTATCGCGCAGTGGCATCATCGAGGCTATAAACTGATTGCTTCGTAACACGTAGTTAAGATGATGGTGGTATCGTTGAGTGCGTAACAGTCCATTGTATGCTTCATTCTGGCATTTACAGGCTTTTATTCGCTTTTTGACTGAGATAAGGGGGGAAAAAATAGATATATTTTTTTTTTCAAAGCCCCTTCTGTATGTACCTCAGAGAGGATACGAAACGGTCTTAGGTTGATCCCCTTAATAGCTAAAACTATGCATTCTTACTACGGGATCTCTGAATTCTCCTTGTACAGGGAGTTAGTTCCCCAGCTTCCACCATCACGGATTTTCAAGGGTTAGATCCTTGCGTGAATGCCTGATTTCTCGGGCTATTCCTGTATAGAGTGCTACGTGGGGACTCAAGTCCCGTGTTCGCAATTGATATCGAGCGCGAGTTCGGCCGTTTTGCAGGCTTACTATCCACGCGTATGCCTTGATATTCTGCTCCAGACATACGGTCCAGAATTGGATGGACTAGATTCACGTATCAAGTTTGTTATCCTGATCTTCCCTTATGCCTTGTCGAAGCATCCTAGTGAGGGCAGTCTCAATGTTCTGCGAGTTTCACATGATGCTTTCGGGGCAATCTTATTGCTAAGGATGCCCCACCTGTGTAGCTCACATCCTGGCGATAGCCAGCTCGAGCAGATATGGCAGAGTTGGAGCAGAGCTCTGCAACCGTGATGATATATCTAGGCGCACTCAATTATTCCTTGCATCATAGGTGTTGCTGCGTCTTGAAATCCTAATTGCCAAGGTTCCGCAGCGTCACAATAACCAATTGGAAATAGCCATGTATTTTTCAAACTCATTTGGTATATTCTTGTTTTTTTCAGAACTACTTCGGCCCTTCAACAGGCCCCACAAAAGGGCCAACCAACAAAAAAATCGATTTTTTTGTTAGACGCCCATTAGGATAGACAAACCCGCGATAATAATCCCATAAAAACCCAGAAAATAAAAAAATCTAAGATTAAACCCACCCCGTAAGTGATAGTTTCGCATCATACAACTCTACGTTCAAATTAATAGGATTTAGATCCTAAGAAAGATATACTTGCGAAACTCGATAAATAAAAGAACCTAAGTTCCCGATGGCTCTTCGAGAAACAAAAATACCTTCATATCTTATACTTCATATCTTATAAAAACGAAGAAGTTTGCGTTTGGGACAGGGTACTTAATAGATAATTTAGGTGGTAATTTTTTTTTAGGTGCCTGTTGAAGGTCTGCCTATGATACTCGTGGCTTTTCTTTTATGGTCGTTTGTTCCGCATACTGATCTCGAATCTTGTCGCGCAAAGACCCTTATCCTTAGCTTGCAGCTTGTTGTATTTAGCTTCTACTACACGCTAAACAGCATCATCTAGACGTGGCTGTTCATTCTTCATCAGTACTCATTTTTTTTACTACCCAACCAACAAGCCTTAATTTCTTTCATTTAACGCTCTTCAATTTCTTCCAAAAGCGGATCCGTGTTTTTAGCTTCATTAATAAGTACCTTATAATTGAACTTTAGCTTTTTCAATTTTAGGCTTTTTTCTTACAATTCTAATGCATTCGCTCTATTTAAATTGTGCACGTACAACCAAGTACCCCGCCGCAGTAAAAGCGCCTATGGCATTAGCAGCTATCTTAACAGCCTCTACAGGTCTTCGTTTTGCCAAAATGACAGAGAATTATGAAAACTTTGTGTGGTTGTTTTATGTCATTTTATTTAAACAACCTTTAAAATAGAAAATATTTTGAACTTTAAACCTAAGATTCCACGCTAAATAAAGATAATAAGATTATTTTTCTTTTTTCATCTATGCGTAACACTTTCCTAAGCTCTAAACGTTAAGAGTACTGAAGTCCCAGATTATTACCTATTAAGTTTACTTTTATTCGTAGGGCTTTTCTAGTCTACCTTATTCTCATAAAAAGCCAAAATATTCCCATCATCAAAATAAACTATTTATTATAGACGGTGGAGTCTGGGTTCTATCGCAAGACCGCTTCGGCTGAAAGAACCAATTAATAGAATTAAAGATGGAAGGCATAAGCCGAAGCAAATGCATTTTCCGTCACGAGGGGTGGCCAGTAGACCGCGTCAACAACCCTTTTCTATTCTATTATATAAAGTGTCGGCTACGTTCTGAAGGTCTAAGATCCTAGTCGTCTATTGGAGTGTACTCATGACTTCCAAGGCTTTTTCATATTTTTTTTTCTTTGTAGTTTGCCCACTCCTGGGATTCATTCATTAGTAACCCAAGCCTTTACATTCAGACTTAAGGATTCCCTAACAGCATTGTTGTCTCCTCCTGAAGAGAGAGAGGCCAAGCCTCTCTCTCCTTCTATATACATATATTTTTATTTAGAATAATAACTTGATTATTTGAGAGAAGAAAAAGAGAAAGATAAAGAACAAAAGAAAGGAAAGGAAAACGCAGAGGAGAGAAAGAGAAGGTCCCGCCCTTTCAAGTAGAGGGGGCTAAGCCTTCTAAAATAGAGATCTCTTTATTAATGAGAAAACCTACACAACCTACATACTTACATCCGAATAAGCCCGCGCCTTCGGCCCTACACTAAAGATGCATCATGCATTTCGAGTGCTTCGCATTCATTATTGTGCTTCGCACAACTGAATCTGTTCTACCTGATCAGTATTAATCTTCCGTTAACCATGTGCCATCATATAGGAGAAATAGAGCCTACAAAGGCTTCGGTTATTTGCTTTAATAAGTATAACTAACCTCTTAGAAACAGACAGTCAAACCAATACAATGCTTAAAAAAAATTCAAAGTAGCAGATTATGCAACTTGTTAATTATTCATAGAATAAAAAAACCACTTGGCTTTGATTCAGTTCTGCAATAACATAGTAATTAGATGCTACGCCATAGAGTAGCCCCATGATTCAGAATTCAAAACTAAGCGCAAAGCGGAAACACATGAAAAATTTACATGCTTTATGCTTGATCGCTTGACCATGCTATACTTACATAAACAAGAGCTAAAAAAACCCAAATGAATTGCGTTTAACCATAAATAAGATTTATCCATATGAGGCCTAACTTAGACATAATCTATAGTATGCTGCGTTTTCCAAATTTGTCTCCAGATAAAGGTAAGGTAGTTGTTTAGACATGCTCTAAACAATGGCATAGTAAAAAGCTAAATCCTGTGTCAATATATTCAACGCACTTAACAGTCATTTGCGCTAACTGCGGAACTCCTAGAAAAAGAACAGGAAAAAATATTTGGCTGCGTTTCGCGCCTTTGGCCATAGAGGCAAAAGTCGCAGTAAGGGGGTTTGAATTGGATAGAAAAGATAAATGCATCAACGGCAATGCAGTCACTTGGAAAAGAAAACGAGCCGTCATGCCACCACCTCTATTTTTATTTGTTGCTCCGCGCCACGCTTTTTGGCGCTTGCAGCACGCGGCAATTTCTTTTAGAAAATAGAAAATTTGTTTACTTTTCGATTGTTCGACCACTAAAATGTAAAGTAGGCCTTAAGTCGTCCGCCCCGGCATACGTCAAAAAAATCTATATTTTTGTATGTACCTTTTCTTCTTTTCGCTCCATATTCATTATTGGCTTTACGAAGGACTTTAGTCCCGGAAAACCTTCGCTTTCCGGGGGTTTACCCGCTTCCTTTGCTTTGTGCAAAAGAAAAGCGGAGATTAAGAAGGCACAACATAAAAAAGAAGAAGCGTACAAAAAAAAATATATATACCTTTTTTTTGAGCTTCTTAATGGCTTCAGAGAGCTGAAGCCTTCAAATATCTCTGATTTTTTTGATAGTATTTTTAAAATCTATAGCATTTTGTCGGAACACATCCTGTCTTTTGACTTGAGTAGTTTTATGCATAGTAAGTACTATAGCCCCAATCATAGCTACTAGTAAAATAAGACTAGAAACCAAAAACAAAACAAAATAGGTGGTATAAAGTAAATTGCCTAATGTTTCCAAATTAGTCCAACTTTGTATCTTTTCAGCATAAACTGTATATGTTAAATAAGTTGTACTCAATTCCGTTGGTAATATTGGAATGTAATCATTATCTACAATAAAAAAAATTTCCAACAAAAAAATAACTCCAATAATACCACCTACAGGTAAATAACGCAATACATTCTCGTGAATTTCTGCTATTTTAATATTCAACATCATAACTACAAATAAAAATAAAACGGCAATAGCTCCTACATAAACCACCAAAAAAATCATGGCGAAAAAGTCAAGACCTAACAAAACAAGTAAACCCGAAGTGTTAAAAAAAACTAAGATGAAAAATAAAACAGAATGGACTGGATTTTTAGCACGTATTACCATAACACTAGAGACTAAAGCAATGCTCGAAAAAACAGAAAAAAGTATCATGGTTATTTTACTAAGTCCCTTTTATCATTTGCTTTAACAATGAAAAAAAATATATAGATTTTTTTTCTACGCATCATCTGTTCTCCAGATGATGCGAGCAAACACAAACCAAGCAAAAAAACAACTAAAGCCAACACATGTACACGGCATAAGAAAAGAGCCCCATGAGAAAGAGATCCTGCTGGAGCAGAAGAAGAAGTGCGAAATAAGAGCGCTCTCGATACGAAAGAAGCCTTCGGTTATAAAGTGCAACAGGAAGCAAAAAAAATATGTATTTTTTTTTTCTTATCCGCTTCCTTCCCCCCGCTTTGGATATAGCTCATTAGAAGGCTTCGTGGAACGACATCATAAATAAAAAGTGTCTCAGGTTCTCGTCAGTCGAGTAGATAAATCTCGATATATCGTAATAGTAAATGGATGGCGAACTTTGCGTACAAAACTATTTTTCGCTCGTGAAATCCGTAGACTATTTTCGATTTTGAATTCGTATAAAGCAAATTCATCATGTATGATAATTAATGACCATCTTTATTTCTAAACTTTATTCTTTGTGCCCTTAGACACTCTTGAACCTTGCATCACCGAAGGCTCCCAGAGCTGAAACCGCTTCGAGTTGTTTCCGTACGAAACGATTCATAAATTAGCTATGTAAATGAGCGCTTTTCACTTTTGCTCGTTGACCAAATATTGGAAAGCACATGGTTGGGGTCGAAGACCCCAACTTATGGAATTGGGGCAGGGAGAGGCTTAGAAACTTTGAGTTCTATTCTCTTCTAGAACGAACATGGATGGCACAAAATCACGCATACTTTGTCCATTAGCTTATAGAAGAAAAGCGCGCAGCAAACCAACAAAAAATCTAGGCGCACAAAAATAGATAGATTTTTTTTCATATATATTCTAAAATGCAGAAAAGTAAAAAAAAATCTTTTTTTTTAGCTCTTCAAATCCATTTGATTATGCTTCGTTTTCCTTTTTTTCCAAAAAGTTACCATTCATTATTTAAGAAAAGAAAAACATAAATAGAAATTAACGCTCTATTCGCTGCGCGAATGTAGGGCAAATCAAGTTTGGCTTCGAGGTATTTCTTCATCATATATAATATATATATATGAAAAAATACCGAAAGAAAGAAAAATATTTTTTTCTTTTCTCTCAAGACTTTGCCTTGAAGAGCGTCAAGCAACGAAGCAGCTTCTTAGTTTCGCCTCGCGCTAAAATAAAAAAAAGAGAATTCATCATGACTTGCAGTCCGCTAGAACAATTTGCAATTATTCCATTGATTCCTATTCATATAGGAAATTTCTATCTTTCATTTACGTGCGGAGCTCGCGCCCACTACTCGATGGTGTAAACACTTCGTCGGGGTTTTAGACGATAATCCAACTCCCGTTTACTTCGATGCCGTGGAGTCAGGAAAGTGTTTTGTACAGGATAGGTTTACGAATCTCGAGAATGGCCGCTCTTTTGGAAGGGAGACGAATATGAGGACTGATCTACTCAAATAGCCGATGGTAGACGGTGAAAGGAAGCCCCTGGGTCAGGATACAAACCATGTTCACGCCGGCACACGCCGGTCGAGCCTAAAGAATCCTAGACAGAACGCGCGGGTAGATCAACTGGGGTGACGGCTATGAGGGCGAGTGCCCAGGATACTGTGGAATGCGCTCGAGGATGGATAGAAAACCTCCCACAAAATAAGCGGCGAGGAATGTAGTCCTGGCTCTCTTCGGCTAAGTAAAAAAAAATCCTTTTTTGAAGATGGCTGCCAAAATAAAGCCTCTATTGGGCCTTGGGCCGGTCCCGAAGAGAGAGGAGCCGTATGATGGGCAACTATCACGTACGGTTCTATAGGAGGGGAACGGCTTTAAACCCTGGGCCTAAGTAAGGTTCAAATAGAGCAAAAAAAAAAATCTTTTTTTCCCCTACCGACCCAATTCATCTTTGTTTATGCTATTAACTATCAGTCTAGTATTGCTTCTAGTTCATTTCGTTACTTTAAATGGAGGACACTTAGTACCAAATGCTTGGCAATCCTTTGTTGAAATTATTTATGATTTTGTGCTTAACTTGGTAAATGAACAAATAAGCGGTCCTTCTTCGATGAAACAACGCTTTTTTCCTCTAATTTTTGTCACTTTTCTTTTTTTATTATTCAGTAATCTTATTGGTATGATACCTTATAGTTTTACAGTAACAAGTCATTTTCTAATTACCCTGGGTCTTTCATTATCTCTTTTTATCGGAATCACTATAGTTGGATTTCAAACACATGGGCTTCATTTTTTTAGTTTGTTATTGCCGCAAGGAGTACCCTTGCCGTTAGCACCCTTCCTAGTACTTCTCGAGTTAATCTCCTATCGTTTTCGCGCATTAAGTCTAGGAATACGTTTATTCGCCAATATGATGGCTGGTCATAGTTTAGTCAAGATTCTAAGCGGGTTTGCTTGGACTATGCTATCTATGGGAGGTATTATGTATTTAGCGCATCTTGCTCCTTTTCTAATAGTATTCGCATTAACTGGTTTGGAATTAGGTGTTGCTATATTACAAGCTTATGTTTTTACTATTTTAATTTGTATTTATTTAAATGATGCTATAAACCTTCATTAGAAGACTGGTGTAAGGAGCATCAAAACAGTTGCTACATCACTCACTTCTTTACTTTTTAAGCGCGTCATCATCAACCATAATAAAAAAGCTGGATTTGCTTTTGATGACGCAAAATAATGCACACCGATGGTCGAAGACCTTTGAACGCGCGGGATGCAAAAAGCTACGAAAAAAAAAATATTCTATATATATATATATATTTTGCTGCGCCCTGCGGCCTTGTAGAGTTCCCTGTTGGCGGAAGCGAATGTCCCAGGACCCCGGGGACTAATTCCTACCAAAACAAATAGGCCGCAGATACTCCTCCCCCCCGCAGCTTGACAAAAGTTGTCTTTAGTCGTCTCGGTGTGCTGATAATCGTGCGCTACCTGCAGGGTGCACAAAAAAAAACTACGCGAATATTACTGGCTTTCTGGTCGATTTTTTGATAGAAAAAACAGCAAGCAAAAAAAATATATATTTGCTGCGCCCACTCTCTTGCAACCCTTCTTTGATGCGGCAAACTTATCTTGCGCTGAGACGCTTAATGTCTAATTCTAAGAAAGGACGAATAGTTTAATTATGATAAAAGCCATGAGATCCTTATAAATGAGTAGCCAAGCGCATAACGAAGCTTGGCCTTTTTTTTCTTTCCCCAATCCCTGAATGGGGCAAAGCAAAAGGGGGCGAAGCGCAGAAAAGTTTCTAAATAATGCGCTTCGCCTCCCTCGTCGCCTGATCCCTTTTTTCTTCCACTTTCAATAGTTTACCACCATCTATAATGCGAAAAACTACGATTGGCTTGAGCCAGTTTATGAAGATCATCCCTTTTTTTACGTGCAATCCCCATCTTTCGGGAAGCATCCAATATCTCATCAGCTAAACATTGATCTAAGCTCATGCTTTTTTTGTTAATACGTCGTTTGGCTGCCGCTTCGAGCATCCAACGAATGGCTAAGGTTTCTTGACGATTTGTTGCTATAATAGATGGTACTAATTGAGTAGTACCAGAAATTCTTACCTTTTTCACTTCACAAACAGGCTTGACATTTTCTATGGCATTAACCAAAAGTCTTAATATATCGCCATGCTGAGCTAGACAATGAAAAGTTTTATAAACAATAGCACGAGATCTCGTTTTTCTACCATTAATCATGCAAATATGGACCAATTTTTTTATTAATTGTTTTTGTTTACCATGCAAGCCCCGGATATAGCCCAAATTGTCTGAGCTATTGTATATGCTTGCCCCACGACTTTTAGGTCTTGATGGCACATGCCCTGGAAGGGCATAGCATAAATATCTACAATGCGATAAACGACGCGCAAAAAAGCTTTCTGAAAAAAAAAATAGATTTTTTCCGCTAAATGGCCAATTTTCATTTTTTTTGATTCCCGCCTTTGCCTTTGATAAACCAAAAACAAAGCTGAAATTCGATGATTTGACAAATAAATTCATATAGAATCTTTGGGTTTTTTTGTACCATATTTAGATCTGCCTCGACGTCGACTCGGTATTCCTTGCAAATCTTTAATTCCTCGAATACAATGGTATTTTACACCTGGCAAATCTTTCGCTCTACCCCCTCTAACCATAACCACAGAATGCTCTTGCAAATTATGGCCTTCGCCGGGAATGTAAGCAATTATCTCATTTCGATTGGTTAAACGTACTTTGGCTATCTTGCGTAAAGCCGAATTAGGTTTTTTTGGTGTTCTCGTCGAAACACGCAGGCATACTCCTTGCTTTTGAGGACATTGAGTTAAGGCTCGAGTACGTTGTGTGCGCCGTTTTGACTTTCTACCATGACGAATCAATTGATTTATTGTAGGCATATTTCACTTACTTGGTTTTTTTTAGAAAGTTGCATAAAATTTTTCTTTCTTATTTCTTATGCTCTATTCGTTATGGGAATGGGGCCTTTGGCCGCTATACCCTGCGCCCTTTCATTACTATGCTTTCTATGATTTTCATTCATCAGGAGGACACAAAAAAAAAGAATGAAGGAGAACAGTGAAAAACTAGAATAAAGGGCGAAGACACTGAAAAAAAAGTCTTTTTTCCACTTTTTTGTGTCCTTTTCTTTTTCAGACAAAAAATTCCTACGTGCACTGGAAAGCTCATTTCGCTTGGCTCTCGGAGCATATGTAAGTAAGGCTATCCCTTACGGGATTCGAACCCGTGTTCTCGCCATGAAAAGACGATGTCCTATACCCCTAGACGAAAGGGACAAAATTATTTCGGAGAAAAATGGTCAGCCAGAGCTGCGCTGCAATAAAAAGAAAAAAAAGTGGTACAATTTGCGGCCTGTGGCCCGTTTATACGCCACCTTTTTTTTCATTTACCTACGATAATCCATAACGCTTTCAACTAAAAAAAAACTCTGTACCTGGTCAACATTACACCAAGAGCGACCTTTAATAACGTCTGCATTTCCGCTTTTTGGATAGAGCCAATAAATTAGGTAGGAGAAATGAGAAAACAAAATCTATATATATTTTGTTTTTTTTTTAGCAGTAAAACCTAAACGCGAGCTAATCAAATCAACAAAGTATTCTTTTTTGAACTTGATTACTAACGTGTTATAATGCATCCAGATCACTTAACTGCGGTCAAAATGTTGACTAATTTGACCACAGTGCTATAATAAACTTTTTCGAGTCACAGAAGGCATAAACGCCTTGAAATAATGCAATAGGGTAATACTATCCTAATTTACAAAGTATACCATCGCTTAAATTTAAATGAATAGGGGAAAAAAAAAGCATATCTCTTTTTTTTTTTTCAATTCTTAAAATATTTTTTCATATCATATATACATATGTTTTTTCTTTGTAGTAATGCAGCCTACATGACACGTAGTGCTTAAGAATAAGAAATTTGTGCTTGTAGCTCAATCGGATAGAGCACCAAACTACGGATTTGGGGGTTGAGAGTTCGAATCTTTCCAAGCATGGGCCTATCCATCAAATTCTACTAAAAGAATACATCTGATAAGTGTAAAGGCCTTCTTACTTTTTTCCTATTGTTTTGTCTTGTCGGAGCTGGCGGAAATAGCTTAATGGTAGAGTACAGCCTTGCCAAGGCTGAAGTTGAGGGTTCAAGTCCCTTTTTCCGCTTGGGTTTTTATTCACCCAGTTTTCTTCTCCAAAAATCTATTTTTTTTTTCTGTCGCTTAAGGTACCAGAAGAGAGTGACCGACAAATGTAGGGGGCCGCTTCGTTGCTTGGCAAATAGAAATCATTTGTCATGATTCAGGGCGCAGGTGCAGCCTCACGCTGCGGTGATCATTTCTCCGCGAAACGCAATTAAACCGGTGCTGTGCCCACATTATTCGCATAACAAATGATGGGGCTGGAGACAACCGAGAGGATGAAGAAATAAAACGGTACGGAGAGTCATTGGAGGCGCAGTGCTTTCCTCGTTTTTAGCAAAGGCCAATCTGCGAAAAAAATTCTTTTTTTTTATCGCGCCCCGCGAAAAGCTACGCTCTGTGGCCTTGCTCGAATTCAGTCTTGAATCCAATTCAGACTTGTGGATTATGCAACTATTACTATTATATTATGCTGAACTTAGAAAAATTTTATTTATTTATTAGACATACAACTTACAAACATAGACTTAGTGCCATTTGATGGCTAACTAAGAATAGAGGAGAAGGGTATAAAAAGAAAAAACTGATCAAAAACAAAGTAATTGCTAGTAGTAAGGATTTTTCACGATCCATTGGTTTATATAGAATCCATTTTTTAGGTGTATCAAAATACATTATTTTCACAAAGCGTATATAATAAAAACAACTGATAACACTAGTAACAACTCCTATTAAGGCTAATAAGTAAGCTCCACAGCCTAGAGCAGCAAAAAACAAATAAAATTTGCTACAAAATCCGGCTAACGGGGGTATTCCTGCGTATGAAAACATAGTAATAGACAGAGTAATAGCTAAAATAGGATTAGTTTTGGCTAAAGCACCTAAATCTGCTATATATTTGAAACGGTTTTGACGTAATGCTAATACTATGGCGAATACATTGATGGTCATTAATACATAAATAAAAACACCAATTAGTAGCGATTGAATCCCTTCTATGGTTCCACATGAAAAACCAATAAAAAGATAACCTACATGTCCAATAGAACTATAAGCTAAAAGTCTTTTGACTTTGTTTTGAGCCATTGCAGCCAATGCTCCTAAGATCATAGAAGCAATGCTGCAAAAAAAGAATAGTTGTTGCCATGTTGGATCATAGAAACTATAAATAAAAACACGTACCATATTGGCAAGAATAGATATTTTAGGTGCGATAGAAAAGAATGCTGTAACCAGAGTAGGTGAACCTTCGTATACATCAGGTGCCCACATATGAAAAGGAACTGCTGTTATCTTAAATAAAAAACCTACAGCAATAAATAGAATCCCCATAAAGATACCACTAGATTGAGCACCAAATAAAGTGATTTCATATCCAGTGAAAATCTTAGCTAATTCCTCAAAATTGGTAACTCCAGTAAATCCATAAATCATAGAACAACCAAACAATAAAATTCCAGAGGAGAATGCACCTAAAATAAAATATTTTAAGCCAGCTTCTGTAGAAAATTCAGAGTCTCTTTTTGATGCTGCAATCACATAAAAACATAAACTTTGAAGCTCAATAGCTAAATACATGGCAATTAAATCATAAGCCGAAATCATGAAGAGCATACTGCAAGTAGAAAGTAGAATTAAGACAATAGATTCAAAAGCATTCAAACTCTCTTCTCTAAAATAACCCAGACACATAACTATAGTGCTAGCCGTACTTATTAATAGAAAGATTTGGCAAAAATATGTAAAATTGTCTATTATTAAATTATTATAGAATAAATTGGCAACAGTTAGAGGTGTGCTAGAAGCGACCAATAATATAGTTATTAGATACCGATAGGGTGCTTTTTCCCCCCCCGGTCAGAACCACACGTGCGGGTTTCCCCGCATGTGGCTCGTCCATGATAACTTTTTCAGGTTTACGGACCGAAACCCTCTAAGGCCGGGCCTGCATGAACAAAATAAAACACTAATCATTTCGGAGTTGGCGTTATACTACATTGTCTTCCATTCTTTTATTGGTTACGTCTGTAGGTAAATTAATCAAATTCGCTGTTTTATCTAGCTATTGCCTTAGTCTTTTATTCAGGGTTGTATATTGACGTAGGAAGTCTCATTAATATGAGGCTAAAAGTAGTAAGTAGCACTCAGCGAAAAAAATCTTTTTTTTTCTCTTTAATGACATTATCCTAAATTGCTTCTCCGAGTTTGCTGTACTTTCCAGACGCGGCGCACGCCGCGTCTGGAAAGTACAGCGCATTATCACCTACCTCCTTTTCCCCCGAGGCTTTCACTCTAAAGGGCATCGTCGTATGCTTAACATGAATTGCCCGGTGTATTTCTCAGGGTACATTGTGGAAGGATCTGTCACCCGTACATTTTGGCTAAAGCCTTGGTCTCTAAGGGATTTTCAAAAGTATTTTTTTTTGAAAATCGTAGCAAATTTGCTACGCCCTGCTTTTATCAAAGCCGGTTCCTTCCTATAGAGTCCATTTGGATGATCCCTAGTTTGCGCGTTTGGCCGTTTGCTTGTCGTTTAGTTACGTGTACCACTTTTTCTGTCCATTACAGTTACGTCCGGAGAGTTGCTCGCACGTGAGTAGCGTTCGAGCCCACGTGCCCTTCCGGCCCCGCCTTTCGTCGGGGGAAGTTACCTTACTCCTATGCGTACGATTGTACTTGCGACGAAACGCGGATAGTACCCATGCTATGGTTCCTTGCGGTCTGATCCCACATAAGGTTAGGGAGCCTACCCGAGCGATTGTTTTCAACCATCGTCTTCTCAAACGCGCCCTCCTAGGCGCACAACACTAAGTAAACCAAGCCAACTAACATTACACACTAATGGTGGATAATCATATTTTTTAGAGGTACTAAATACAACTCCATAAATAAGCAAAATGATGGTTGCGTTAATAAGAAAGATCTCTGGGAAAAGCGCTAAAAAATCATGTTCAAACATTTCTTCAAACCTCTTTTTTATGTTTTTCAATCAAATTTTCCATGTTGCACTAAGTTACTTACGGAAGTATGCATACACTCTAAGAAAACTTCGGGGTAAACACCCATCCAAATAACTCCGACAATAAAAGGGAAAAATATTAGAACTTCTCTTCTATTTAAATCGGAGAATTTTTGGAGGAATTTGGGTTTGAAATTCCCAAAAATTACACGATTATATAGCCAAAGAGAATAAGCTGCGCCTAAAATCATTCCAAGTGCCGCTAATGTGGCCACTAAGCTATTTCTTTGGAAAGCTCCTACTAAAATAAGAAATTCTCCGATAAAGCTGCTAGTACCGGGTAAACTCATATTGGCTAAGGTGAAGAATAAGAAAATCGTCGAGAACATTGGCATGGTGCTGACTAAACCTCCATAATATTTAACAAGTCGAGTCTTATGTCGGTCATATAAAACACCAACACATAAAAAAAGGGCTGAAGAAACCATTCCATGACTTAACATAAGTAAAATACTACCTTCAATTCCTTGTATGTTTAGACTAAACATACCAATAGTCACAAAATTCATATGAGCTACTGAAGAATAGGCAATAATTTTCTTCAGATCGATTTGTCTTATTGTAGTCAAGGAAGTATATATAATAGCAATAACGCTTAAAGTATAAATGAAAGGAGTAAAATAAAGTGTCGCTTCAGGAAACATGGGTATAGAAAATCTTAAAAAACCATAGGTTCCTAATTTCAAAAGAATTCCTGCTAATATTACAGATCCAGCCGTAGGTGCCTCTACGTGAGCTTCAGGTAACCAAATATGAACTGGTACCATAGGCACTTTTACGGAAAAAGAAGCAAAAAAAGCAATCCATAGCAATATTTGGCGCCGCTCACTAAATTCTGTGGTTAATAATATTTGTAAATCAGTGGTTCCTGTTTGGAAAAAAATAAATAAAATGGCTAAGAGCATAAAGACAGATCCAAGTAAAGTATATAAGAAAAACTGATATGCTGCTTGAATTTTTCTTTGTCTAGAACCCCATACCCCTATGATAATAGGAGAGTAAGGGATGATAGGCCCTCGGCTTTATCTCCCCATGATAAATGAGTCGAGAAAAAGCTCCTGTAGGTACCCACACCCTTCTCAAAGAACCGTACGTGACACTCTCGCGTCATACGGCTCCTTCCCAAAATAGCGGATGAGCCGAGAATAAAAGCCAAGCAAAAAAAAACTATATAGATTTTTGCAGAAAGGGCTTTACGCCTTTTTTTGGCTTGGCGTTTTAAAATATTTTTTCATTTCGGTCTCCTTTTTTGTCCCAGCGACTCATCCCGCGGCCTCGCCAATAACTTCCCTACAGAGGAATTGACCTGAGGTCCTCTTTCAAGATCAGAACGATTATCCTTGTCAGCTCAATAGGTAGTTAACAAATTTATGTCCATCCCCAGGCGTCGAGTACTTTTTTTTCCCCACCACCCTTGTAGCTGTCATCTGTAATTCGCGCAAGTGTGTCTGCACCCCCTAGACTTCACGAAAACTGTTTTCTCGTAGCAAAACTCCATTCTTCTCTGCCTAGGAGCACCCTTTCCTGCATGTTTATACAATATTCGAGTAGGCAGAGTGAAGTCCTGCAAAGTACCCACTCAAAGTACCCCCCAATCCCAAATAGGTCATCCGACGGGTTCGACCAAAAAGCTATGCTTACACACAAGACTACCCTTCTCCGAAAGCTTCGCGAACCTACTGGTCTTCAGATCGCTCAGAAGGGTTTACTGCACAAGGCTCCTGCAGAGGCGGCGCTTCGCGCCGCGAATATCAGATGCTCAGCTCCGCACAACATAGGGATTAAAACGCTTTCGAAAAAAACATAAAATAATAAAAGATCCGCCATGCAAAATACAGCAATCATGAAAGATTCACAAATTAGAAAGGCTATCATATACTCTTTTTTATAACTTTTAATACTGGACCAACCTACTAAAATGCAAATAGGAATTAAAAATGTGGTCAAGACTACGAAAAATAAAGAGATACCATCTATACCTATATAAAAATTGATGTTTGAATAAGGAAGCCATCGAATGGTTTCCACGAATTGAAATTTGGCTGTAGAATTATCGAATTGTATCCAAAAAAAAAGGGAATATAGAAAAGTAATCAAAGAGGTGCACAAACCAATACTTTGTATCAGTCGTATTCTGGGATTAGGGATAACAAAAAGAATAATGCTTCCTAACAAAGGACACAGAATAAGACCACTGAGATTGGAATAAAATGGAGCTAAAAATTGTAACATAAATGTTTACTCTTTTTCCAAAAGATCCCGGGGACGCAGCTCTCTTCGCAGGCCGCGGGTCCACATTTCTTCTCGGCTTTCCAGCCATAGAGGCCTTATGGGTATATCATCATAACCCCCTGCACTTCTATAAAGCCCGCAATAATTGCATAACTTGATGAGCTTTTATACGCGCATACTATGTAATTGCATGCTTCGTCTTTTGCCGCTTTGTTCAATGCTTTAGGGCTTGCTATTATGACCAGACGGCCTCAGTCACGATCGAGGAGGATAAAAAAAGCCGAAAAATTTTTTTTTCGTTTTATGGTTTTTTTCATTTTCTCTTTTTCGATTTATTATTCTATCATTCCAACCTTTACTTTTTTCTTCTTCTTTTTCAGATTCCTCATAGACCCAAGGCAATAACGTGCTTTATTCGAGGACCCATTTTTTTTTACGATTTATCGTAGCTAGACCGCAGAGCATAGCTTAGGCTCCAAAAAATCTATTTTTTTTGCTTGTTAGGCTTCGTCGGGCCTCAGCCCTCCCTCTCAGCGAAGCCGAAAAAAGGGCGTAGCACTGGCTTATCATTGCGTCCCTTAAAGTTTCATGGTATTATATAAGGAAGTATGCCCTCTTTAGCTCGTGCTAATGTCGTTTTCAAAATGAATAAATAGAAAACTCACTATGTAAATAAAATACAATCGATTATCTACCCAAAAAGAAATAAAATCCCACAGACCTATTATGGTAATAAATATGGTTAAGCCAATCAACATTACAAAAGCATAATGATAAACAAAACCACTTTGAAGTTTACTTATCTGCTTGGCTAATTTTCGAAATGTGTACGAAATTCCATAAGGTCCCAAGATTTCAATAGCACCCTTGTCTAAAACTTTAAATGAAACTTCATATCCAAAACGTAAAAAGAATCTAACTATAAAGTCATTAAAAAGTTTATCAAAAAACCAGCGCTTATTTAAAAAGCAATATAATCGATTACCCAAAGTACTAGTTTTCAAAGCAAAAGTTAATGGATTTGCTACAAAATTTATATTATATGCCATAAAAGCACCTAAAGTACTAAACAAAATAGGAATTAGTTTGATAATTGTTGAAGTAGCAAACTCGGATTCGGCAAGAATTTCATTTTTTGGTAGTATGAGAAGGGAATTAGCCCAAAAATGGGTACCTAAACCAATCATCATATCGGTTCCTAAGCCGTTCCATTGCTGGAACGGCTTGGCTTCAAAACCGTACGTGAGGCTTCCGCCTCATACGGCTCCTCTCAGAATTTTTACGTCTTCTTGCTTGTTTTCAACATGGCAGTGCTTGTCCATAAGTTTTCTAGGAACACGCAAGGATTTCACTTTGATGTGCTCTACTTTCATGCTCTCGTGGTTTTCTAACATGTTTAGGCGATGTAATAAAGAAAGAGCCCTTCAGCTTTTTGATTACCGCATTTGGAACCTTTAGATTTCAGTAGATAGTAGTTCCGTTGAAGGTGCGCAGTAGAACAGAGAAGTCAAGAGCAAAAAAAAAATATAGATTTTGTTGCTGTTGCGCTCTTTTTTCACGCGGCTTTTCATTTTATTGGACTCTTATTTTGTCTTGCCAACATGTGCTTGTGGCTAGCTATCCAACTCAGTTTGACCAGGTAATATTCTCTTTTCACCCCGAAGGCCGTTGTGCGAGAGTCGTACAAAATCCAGTTATCTTGGTATACTTTCCTTTTGAAGAGCCAGCTTCTCTTTTCGGGGAAGTACTTTTGTTTGATTTTATCACGACCCCATGTCGGATGCCGTCGGTATACCCATGCTCGGATCTTTTGAAAAATATCATGGTCTAATCTCCGAAATAGATTGTTGCATTCAGAGTATTTGAAGTAGTTGCCCCATCCTACTATTTGGGGTACTAGGGTTATGATAAGTTGGTAGGCTGCTTTTCCTTTTGACAATTGAATGGCCCGTCGAATATCTTCGAGAAATCTCCGGCGAGACTCACGAGACGGAGTTATTAAAGTTCTAACTTTGCCCCATTTCCAGATATGATTGATTGAAAACCCTAGAAATTGGAACCCGGATCCAGTGTTGACTACCTGGATTTTCTCTGAGTGCAATTCTAGTCCCATGCACTTTAACCATTCCCTTAGGAAGACCTGAGCCTGTTCTATGATCTCTTTGGATTGGTGAAGTACAACGAAGTCGTTGGCATATCTAATCAGTATCGGAGTTGGTTCTTTGGGATATGCTCTCAGTGACCACTCTGTTAAAGCTGTCTCCATCCCATGGAGAGCAATGTTGACTAGCAGTGGGAACATCACGCGATAGGTGCCCTTTTCCATGTACTGAGCATTATTTCTTAATCCGGTCATGAGGTTGACTTTAAGCCAGGCTTTGACCTGTTTGGCTAAATTAGGCAAAGTTTTCAGTTTGTCCAATAGGGCTTGGTGGTCGATGCGATCGAAACATTTGGAAATGTCCGCGTTCAAAACATACTTGGGCTTGGCTTGAATAGCGTTGAATATGGCTTTGATGGCATTCTGGCAGCTTCGTCCGGGTCTGAATCCATAAGAATTGGGTTCGAAGCGGGCTTCCCATTCAGTTTCTAAGGCCATTTTGATTAAAGCTTGCTTCGCTCTGTCTTCAATAACACAAATAGGCCAAGAAGATGAAAAGACGCGAAGTTTAGTTCGAAAAAAAAAATATAGATTGTTTTTTACTTTCCATTTTCCAGGCGCAAAGCGTACCTGATTGACTCTACGTTTTGTTGCGCCTAGTGCAGAAAAGGCGCAACAAAATCTATATTTTTTTTTTGCTCGTAGTTTTCTGGGGTGCTCTTCTTTTCCTTGGGGCTTTGATATTATTATCTGACGAATGGGCGCAGCCTTTCCATCCAATTGAAGACCTCTTGCCATCTCTATTTTTTGTGACCCTGAGGCACCCAACTTCTTGTAAATGTCAGGGTCCTTTTTCCTTTGGTTTTCTTGTGTAACTCGTCTTACGGCTAAGAGTCTGGCATGTAGATTTCGTATGAGTCTAAATTGTAGAGCACGCATCTTGTCCATATTGTTGGAGCGAGAAGCTTGGTAAATCCTGGTTTGGAGTCTAAAAACAACTGCCTCGACCTTGGGCCAAGGAATTTGTTCCCAGGGTATCGTTTGGGTATCTATGTAGAACCTACTCATAACTTATTCTCCTTTCCAGTTTTTACTGAAATCCTAAATCTCCAAGTGGGCATAATGAAAATGCTGCGAAAAAAAATCTATTTTGGCTGGCTGCACTCTGCGGCCTTGGCTTTTTAGAGAATCCTGCTCTCGTCGGGTTTATAGCTTGGCAGCCCGCCGCAAGGGAGCCCTACCAGAGTTTTCCAGTTTTGAGTGTATTGGATAGTTATAGCGGCCCATAGGCGCAAGATGTACTTTGCGGGGTGGTCCCTTGGACATAGTCCTTTCAGACAGTGGCCATTTAGTCCAAGGTCCATTGGATGTTCGGTGCAAGACCAAAAATTTGCACTGCAAGTACCCTTTATTCCTCCTTTTCATTCTAAGGTTCGTCCCTCAGTGTGGTCAGTACTTGATACTGTCGGGCAACAAAGCTTACACTTGTTTACTTATAGTGGTTCACCAAGGCCTCTTTCCTCCTCCTTTTTTTGCTTACTTCTAACTCGGAGGCTGCCGGACCTCCTACAAAGGGAAGAGAGTCGACTGAACATCTCAGCCATTGGCGGGAATTTCGCCCGCATCCAATTCTCAATTATTGTTCACTTTGAAAAAGAATTTCTTTTTTAAGTGAGCAACAACCGCTTCGTCACAGGAGTGACTTATGGGCTAACAGGTCACACTTTGGCCACGTATCCTACAAAAATACTTCCAAAAGCTAAAAAGATTAAAGGGATTGCCATAAGAATGGGCGCATCATGACATCGTAAGATGTCTCGCTTGAATGAATTTGTTGATGCTAAAAAAGTTAAAAAAAGTAGACGAAAAGAATAATAAGAGGTGAAGAAGACAGAAACACTTCCCAACCAGAAAGCAAAGTTACCACTAATCGTATATTTAGTATAAGCGAGCTCTAAAATAACATCTTTAGAATAAAATCCAGTACAAAAAGGAAAACCTATTAAAGATAAGCTGCCTATAAGCATCATGGCATAAGTGAAAGGTAACAAGGAAGCAAGCCCTCCCATCTTACGCATATCTTGCTCATCCGACATGGCATGAATCACTGAACCTGCACTTAAAAAAAGTAATGCTTTAAAAAAAGCGTGATTCATTAAATGAAATACGCTAACGGAATAGTTGGAAATACCGCAAGCAAATATCATATAGCCTAATTGGCTACAAGTTGAATAGGCTATGACCCTCTTTAAATCATTCTGTAATATTCCAGTGGTTGCCGCGAAGAATGACGTCATAGCCCCTACGAAAGTAATGACAATCAAAGCAGTGGGTGAATATTCGAATAAAGGGGAGCACCTTGCTATCATAAAAACGCCTGCTGTTACCATAGTAGCTGCATGAATCAAAGCAGATACTGGAGTGGGCTACTCTTTAATAATTTCTTACGCTCCCATAAGGCCAAGAAAGAATATTTTAGAGCATTAGGTAATAAGCTAATGAGCCTAGCAAGAGTAGGGACTGTATCTTCCACTTATGAAATAGAGACTCTCCCAAGAATCTTACGGATGCTGCGTCCCTAACAACTAAGATGTTTTTTTTCTTTTATACATGAGACACCGTCTCAGCTCCATCCCAACGCTTTTCGCAAGTATAGATATATTTTGCGAAGCAACAAAAAATATTTAAGCTTTTTTAAACTGCATCCTGGTAGATTCAGTGCGCGGCGCTTTGGTGAGGATGACAATAAGGCTGGGCTCAGGCGGAAAGTTGGAATGTAACATCAGGCCGCGCTGGAAACGGAAAACAATATATATATATATTGTTTTCCGTTTCCAGCTTATAACCAAAATGATGAGGAGTATTTGATTCAATACAATATTTTCTACATGCCCAAATCCTATACGGATCCTTCTATTCCATAAGACCTGCATATCTAGACTATATAATCTAAAAAAAAAATGATCGAATCTTCACGACAAAAAAATGCTTCGTATCTTAGTTAAATCTGGCCAGCTTCTCTCTTCAAGAATAAATTCCATTTCGAACAAGAGGTCTCACGTACAGTCTCTGAGGATCCTATAGAGCTCCTTCAGCCTTTACTTCGTTGGGTGGATTTGGCCTTCCTTTATAGGTTTCCTGCTGATTGGTCAAAATGAGATATTTTTCCGATGGGGACTCTCATTTGATCGACGATTCCAGCATACAGTGAGATTGTTATAATGTACCTATTGGCAGGCACATGAGAGCCCTCAAATATTCGAAAACCCTCCATTGCATCAGGTAACCGAGTATGCAATCCTATTTGTGCAGATTTTCCAACAGCACCAATGAAAAGTAAAATACAAATAACAGTTATGGCATGAAATCTCATATTGCAAAAAATGAAATAATGATGGGGTTCAGAAAAGGTGCTGGCACGAGCAAAAATAGTCGAAAAGTCTACTGTTTGAAAAATAGTAAAACAACCCATAATCCCGAGAGCTAATCCGAAATCACCTACTCGATTGACAAGCATAGCTTTTATAGCTGCTTTATTGGCCTGAAGTCGTGTAAACCAGAAATTAATTAACAAATATGAAGCGAGACCTACTCCTTCCCATCCTAAAAATAATTGAATAAAGTTATCTCCGGTGACCAACATTAGCATAAAAAAAGTAAAAATGGATAAATAGCACATAAATCGAGGGCTGTGCGGGTCCTCAGACATATATGAAATAGAATAGAGATGAACTAAGCTACTTACAAATGTAACCACAATTAACATAACTACAGTCGGACTATCAAACACAGAGTCAAAAGTTTTATTTTACCGGGGCCTTGAATCGCAGAATCAAGCAGGAAATTTTTTGCGTACCGCAATGCGGCGGCCGTTCACTCGAGTAAAATAATAAAGTGCTCCCCGAACCGTGCGAGATAGTTACCTATCACACGGCTCACCAACTTGAGATTGTTATTAAGGCTTGGAGTAACCACTGTATGTTTAAGCGGGCCGCAGCAAAAAATAGATTTTTTTTTATTCGCTACATATTTTTTTTCTATCGCCTAGTCGTATAGTGTCGCTTACCTTTGCCACTCAAGCGTACGGCATCTGCCGACTTAGGCTTCTTCCCTTTTGCTGATATCAGCGTTTTTCTGAAAAAACTCGCAGCAAAAAAATTTTTGAATATTTGAAGCGAGTAGGCAGGTACTACAAGCCCTCTGTCCCACGCATCTCTATCTAGAAAAATGTATGGTTCACCGGTTCCACCGAATACTCTATCGATATCGAGACATAGGTGCGCTTGAAGTGGTGTGCTGTCCTTATTGGACTCAGGCCCCCTATTTGTTCAGGCATATGCGCCCTCTTGCTGCCTATATGCAGGGGGAACGCGGGCCTCGCCCGATGCGCCAAGTTTGGGATACCTCCTCCACCTTACGTTTGTTACCTATGGCCTCACCTGTGTCTCAAAGACACGATCAGGGCACAGCCAAGGATATTTTTGGCTACGTCCAGTATGCCCTTTTCCCGACATGCTATGATGCTCTACAGGAGTTCGCCCCAGAGAGTGAGTCGAGTCCGTCTCACCACAGAGCAACTGCAGCGTCCAGATAATCTATCTATCCAGCAATTCATCCGGTGACTTCACGGTCGCCAAAGAAGCCCCAAGAAGCATCAAACATCTCGGAAAAAATCCATGGAGCAATTTTTATATAGCAAGCACTGGCTCCCAGTGCAACTTCATAAAAAGCAATCAAAGATAAAATGAAAGATAATGAAACACACGTGGTTGTGACTATAGCAGTTCCTCGTAAACCAAGAAGACGACCAAAAGCACCTGCTACACAACTACCTAGTAAAGGTAAAGTTACAATTAATAAATACATACATAAATCATTTTTTTTATTGTGACCAAAATACAGTCGATTGGGTAGATAATTGATTGTATTTTGGGCGACAGCTGCACGAGCCAAGACTTAGATGAAGGCTCTGTTAATCTTAATAAATTGACACAGCCCAACAAATCAAGTTTTTGACGCATCCAATAGAGTTCGCCGCATGCCATTACTATATAATGACATAATTGAAATTGAAAGAGAGGTCATCTTGGATCACTCCATTTTATTAGTAATCCACAGAATAAAAAAAAAAGTATATATATATCTATAGATATATATATACTTTTACTTCCTCGCCAACTTATTATTTTCTACTATATTCTATTATATAGATGGCAAAACTACGTAAAACAAAGCTCAAAATTTTAACCTTTGCACTTTATGATTTTTTTCTAAAAAAGCATTATTTTCTTTTAGTTCTAAATAGAGGTTTTGGAGTATTCTGCATATTGTATAAAAGTCATTGCCATTGCCAAGGCAACCATGGTTAGATTAAATTGAATCATTTTTTCGGCACTATCTCGGATCTAAGATAGACTGGTATAAATCAATGAAAAAGGAGTCTCTACACACCTTAAGACAGAGGACTATAGATTTTTCAAATATTTGAAAAAACGCCGCAGATTCAGCCGAGCCGGGATAAGCCGGAGATGTCTATAAAATGAAATAGCAAAAAGAAAACGAAACAAAAAGATTGTGTTTCCATTCTGCGCTTCGTTTCCTTAAGCTCACTTGGTGAAAATGGTAAACACGACAGACTTAAAATCTGTTCCTATGGGTTATCGGTTCAAGTCCGATAGTGAGCATACTCGCTTGGTGAAAATGGTAAACACGGCAGTCTCAAAATCTGTTCCTATGGGTTATCGGTTCGAATCCGATAGCGAGTATTTTAATGTCTGAATTGAAAAAAAGGGCGAGTATAACTTAATAGGTGAAAGTGTCAGATTGTGAATTTGAAAACACGGGTTCAAATCCCGTTATTCGCCAAAAAAACAAGTCATCCATTAGCTTAAATCTTTACAATCTTCGAGGGCGCTGCTTTTCGCAACAAAAAATATTTTTGGGGGATTTCCCAAAATATTAAAAAAAAAAAGCTTCGCTATAAACTACGCGCCCCAGTTCTGTTAATAAAGCCTGCGGCCTTAATTGGCAAAGTGGGGGCCCAAGTTCGTTACTAAGTGGTTATCCTCTGGTGACTAAGTAACCCTCCTTGCGTCTTTTCTTGTATAGTGGGTGAAGCATAAATTGGCTTGTTCAAACAAAAACATAAAGAATTATATGGGTGAAAAATGAGCTCAAAAAGTTGTTGAAATACTGATGTTATTTCCAAATTAGCCGCTTTTTTTATATCCATATGATTGACTAAAGTAGATTGAAGTTGTCCGTATAATAAAACTAGATTTTGGTTGTATGAGGCCGAAGGTAATAACTGTGACCATGTATTATCTGGTGCTTCTTTAGTTAAGTACAAGATACAAGTGGGGCCTGCGCTATAAGCAAGCTGCTCAATAAAACCACCTTGCTTGTTTTTATGTGGTAGTTTCCCTTTGTAATTTGGTCGAAATAAAGTTCTACCTCGAAAGGCACACAATAAATTTTTGAGTTGTCGCCATTGTCGACTTGTCAAGCCACTACAATGAAACAAAAGAATATATGGAGATTCTTTTTCGATCTCTTGGGCTTTTTTCCGTATAACAATTTGTTTTATTAGCATAGGATCATTATTATTATTTTTTTTTTAGTTTCTTTTCTTTTTCTTTTTTGGCATACCTTGGATTTAAGTAAGTGATGCCGGGTTTTTTTTTCATATCAAACAAATGCTATGTTTGTCAACATGGTTTCTATTTTCTGAATAATAAACCGCATAGCACAAATAGTGGAGGTGAGGGCAACCTTGCGTCGTACTATACAAGAATTTTGTTAGGGCACACAATAGATTTTTGAACAGAGAAATATTTTTTTTTCGAACCTCGTATCTTTAGCCATACTAATTGGACCTTCTCGCTTTTTTGAACCTTTGGCCGGAAGACACAAGGCTCAGCCCCGAGCTCAATATTCTAGTCTATTTCCACGAAAAGAGCATTTATGCGTTTTCTGATGATGAAATTGAAGCCCGCATGCTTCGCCCTGCTACGCTCTTTGGCTTCGATAAATAAGTAGAGAAAGTAGGTTGAAACTACCTACGCGGGCCATTACTTTGTATTCTTCCTTGTTTTGATTAGGAAATATTATGGTATTGCGGTTCTTTTAGAATGAAAAGTTACTTAGTGGGTGT